ATCGGGGGGCCAATTCCCACTAGCCGAGTACGCTTTTGTGCCATCCACGCCCTTCCCTCGTTTCGTTCCCCAATAGGTTGATATTCTGGTGCCTCGTCGTGGAGGAACCACACCAATCCATCCCGAACTCGGTGGTGAAACTCCACTGCGGTGACGATACTGCTGGGGGAGCCCAGCGGGAAAATAGCTCGGCGCCAGGATGTGGAGAAGCTTCTTAGCAGCGCCCATTCCCACCGTAGGTAGTAGCCCTCAGCGTGCCTTCAACGAATTAATTCCTCACTGCCACCCTGCGATGATATAGAGGTACCAACCCACCAGTCTCGTGTTTCAAGACATATCTGATATCGACATGGATCCCTCCCTCCCCGGAAGAGCAAGCAGCACGCGGTATGAGGCGACCGGATCGTTGTTCATCACCCATCTATCTCAGCCGGTTCATGAGAATGCGGGGGCCTGTAGCTCAGGGGAGGGATCGGAGCACGTGGCATAGATAGTACGAACTTCGGAAGCACGGTTCGAATCCGACGCAAGGGTGAACGAGCCCATCGAGCTACCACCTAGCTCTCTTGGTTGATCGGTTGCGTTCTGGCCAGACCAACAACGATGATCGTGGGAGCAAAAAAAGCCATGCCACCTTACTACAGGTTACAAGCCGCTGACAAAGTACGTCGTCAGGTTTGGTATCATCTTCCCGTCACCGGATACCAATAATCAATCCCTCCCAATCTATCCCGCCTTCATGCGCCGTTCCTTGCTTTAAGCCCGGTCACTCCGATACACAACAAACACGTTCATCCTACCCATTCATCTTATTCTTCTACGAGACGGGTCGCGCCACGTCATGACGACATGTAGCGGGAATAGGCATCAGTTCCTTGTGCATACGGTATCATCAATAGAATAATCCGCTAGATTGCTTATGCTCATATGACCATACACGAGTCGTCAATCTTCTGTAAGTAGTGGTTGGTCGACCACTCACTGCTTAGACTAGTAGTAATATCCATGTTTCCGAAATGTTCTTCACATCACTTCCATGAATCAATAAACCCTTGTCAGGAAACGGGATGCCCCACGTTTCACGAAACCATTCGTACGTAGCCAGCCTCATCTCATAATACTGACTGGGACTTCGTGGATTCCACCAATAATCGAGCGCAGCGGCAACAAAGATCAATACGGATCCCGATAGTAGTACGATGAATAGATAGGGTTCGCTGGTATCAGAAATGGATATTGTTGGAGAATGGTCATAACAATGGGAATAATATCTATCCGACATTTATTTCCCGATTGTCGGAGCTTCCCGTTTCCACCAAGCGATATTCGACTCATCAAAGACTCACTAAAGACTCCAACAATTGTAGCGTGAGCGATTTGGGAGCCCCGCTCATCACACAGTCCTAAACTGATCGTTTCGGGAACCGGGAGGAATAATGGCCATCACGCACGAATATTGTATCGGAACATCGCCCAGGGAKRARKKSWCGKTAKCAAWYCCCCCCCGCCTCCAAGAAAGGTATGAAGCGGGGATCATAGATAGGGAGAGAGCGGATTCCCGAGAGTAACTAACGAGATTTGTTTCAAAACATTGATAGGATGGTGCTTGAGCGCTCCCCATACGGGGTTTCCCACTTTGTTTGGTTTGCGGAACGCAATCGCGAGGGCTCGGTCCCGTGACGGTAACAGCAACCGACATTGACGTGGCGAGGAATCTTGCTTGTCCGGGGAAGAGAAGCACATGTGTAGAGCAAGGTGTGGTGATCCCGGGGATGAATCATGTACCGCGGTTCTCGAACAACTCAACCAACGATTTGTTGATCCGGACAACTCAAGTTGCCAACCCTCACGAACACCAAACCACCCGCGAGGCAGCGGAGCGGTCATAAGTTCGACTCATAACGGTCCTATCCCTCCCCCGTAGAGGTAGGTAGCTATTGCAAACCAACCCCCATGGCTCCGGTGGGTTACGTACGGATATAATTGATTCGTCATTCTAGGGGGTTTGGAAATGATTGTTGGGGAATAATGTGTGTGATAAAATTGCATGCAAGAAGGACTGCCATGACTGGTAGGTAAGAACAACAACTATTTGTATTGTAGACGCATCTCATCCCATTATTCACGCACGGACTCCGGTAGAAATGTCTTGTCTGGTGGTCCACCAACCGGCTCATCAGACATTTGTTTCGCAGAGGATGCCAAGTTGGTGCTAGCCCTGACGGAATCCCGCATACATAGTTCGAAACGAAGGAGTTTCTACGTCCCGTCACAGAGGACCTCGCGCCAAAATAGTACGTCGACCAGGAAGGTCACCTGGACCAACCCGTAAGAGGCCCGCCAGTGGTAGAAAGCCTGGTTATGCGAACCAATCCACTCCCACTACGAAAGCCCCTCAGTATCGTATTCGTTCGGAGGAGAAGCAGCGGTCGCGTCTCCATCATGGACCGACCGAACAGCAATCACTTCGATACGTTCGTATCGCCAAGAGGGCAAAGGGCTCGACGGGCCAAGTATCATTACAATCACCCGAAACGCGTTCGGACAATATCATTCCTCGATTAGGTGCGGCTTCTACCACTCCTGGGGCGAGACAGTCAGTTACTCACGAGCGTGCTCCGGCCAATGATCGTGCGATAAGTGTACCGAGCTACCGTCGCAAACCAGCGGATGCTATTGCTGCTAGGCAATCGGGGTGCCGGAGCGTGGGCAACAACTCCAATCGAATTGGGGAGCAAGATCATTCAACTCTCTACCCACATGCGGGATTAGCAGACCTTCGACCGGTGGATCGTAAATGGATTGATCCGAATACAAACGAATCGCTAGTCGTAGAATATCATCCTCGTCGAGCCTAACAAATCGGATAGATATACACACGTGCTTGCCGCGACGCACGCGAGATATTCTCATGAATCATATATACTCTATCTACTTCCCATCCCCGAGCGAGTAATTAATTCATCATCGCTCATTGATTGGGTATTGTGGTGCTCGCGATACCCATCTTACGCTCCTTCCTCGTCCAACACATTACTTACGCGTCGAAGCAGCACGGGTGGGTGAATTATTGATGACCACCAGAGCAAGCAGTAGTTGTACGAGAGAGAGCGCCCTCGAGGAGGGAGTAAGTACCTTCCACCGCCACGCAGTGATTCCGGGGGGATGTTCTGGGGGATTGGCGGCCTATCTTATCTCTCGTGAGAGGCAAACGGCGATGAGTAGGAGACCAACGTGATTCGGGGGTAGGTATCGGCGTACCCGCGACTACTATACTAATAGATGCTACGCGCATGTAGGATGCGCCCCGTCGAACCATCTTTCTTGGTTGAGGGGTGGTGGTGGACAGATACGGAGAGGCCGGACACCAGAGGCCACTCGACAGACGAGAAGACATCCAGTAGAACACGACACGTTTGTTGTCCGATCCGATGCTTAGCCGTAATCACGTAACTAGTTCTTCGACAAACAAGCCAAATCTGCCCTCTTCGGTACTGCTGATTGATTCTTGCAGGACGGTGTAGTTAATTCGTCCGCACCTTCTATTTCTATTTCTTCGTTTTCGAGGGCGGGGAGGGAGGCAGGCGTTGTCTGTCACACCTTGGGGGTATAGTATGCTGATCAAACCGACTCATTTGTTTCCTTGTGCGACGAAACGCTTTCTTTCCTTTCGTTCGAACGAAAAGCGAATCGTATGCTCTCAGAGGGTCAGCGGAATTGCACCTCAAATTGGATTGAACAATTGTGTTCGTATCCCGCCGTAACTATTGGGGGTGGTATGGGCGTACCAAGTACCGGTCCTGGTGAATGATGAGATATTCTCCCTCCTCCCGCGTACCTCGGTGCCTCGCCCCCGGACATGCCTGAGATGCCGGCACCATTTACGATTCCATCGGTGACCCAGTTGTCAAGAGTAGGGGCTACTTTAGCTAATACTTGTGCGCCTTCGACAGGGACAGGACTGTGATACCTATCTACGTAACCTCGAGAATACGACCGATCATATGGAGAACTTGGGAAATAACCTGGGATTCCTTCCAATTCCTCCGGATCAATTCGCGGGTGGGGAATGGGTCCATGGAAAATAGAAGCAACTGATATTCCCGATGGTGCTATAGCAACCGAGGTAGTCGCGTTGGGGAGCAACTCTGACCAATAATCCTGCTGGATAATCCCGCGAGAGTCATTCAGCAACAGGTCTAGCCAGCAAGGTGATGGATCAATGAAACCTGTTCCCCATCCGATGGGAGACGGAACTCCTATGAACCCGACCGGGGAGGTAGGTATCATCGGTACGACCGAGGGAAATAACATCGCGTCATCCGATTCCTTGGGGCATAGTAGAGGCCTATAATGCTCCCCCGCGGAGGGATGAGTGGTGGTGTGACTCCCCTCCCTGGAAGAACCGCTTCTGGCGCTCCCAAAGCAACGGACTAATGATTCGGCCGCCGTAAAACCTCCAGCGGTTGACCACCTCGCGAAGCCTGCCTGCCCGGCTCTGTCTTGTCGTGTATCCTCCCGCACAGAAGACGCGGGGGGCGTTGGGCCAGATACGTTTGCGCGATAATAACCCTCGAAGGTGGGGAGATACGTGCGAAGCATATGAGGTCCGGTCGGTCCTGCTGTACACCGAGCCAGCCGTCCTAATACGGGGCGGGATAACCAACCATCATAAAGGATCTCATCTTTGGACCGAAAACGGGCGGGGGGCGGGATACCACGAGGAGAGGGTGTGCCCAGAAGGAAAGCGGTTCCAGTGATCGGCATACATTTCCTTAGACCACCCGTAAGAGCCGTATCTTGACTCCTCTCGGGACAATACCCAGCAACGGGTTCCACGGAATGGATGACCGGTCCAGACCCCGGAGGTGATGGAGCCTTGGGATGAGCATGCGTTGTGAGATGGGACATGGCAGCTCGATAGGATCCCACACCAGGAGCTAACACCATGTAACCTGGTTGGGACGTGGTGGAATGAGCTAACACTCTTTTCAGATCCCGCTGAGCGGGAGCTGTAGTGGCTCCCGGGAAAGCTGTCGCACCGCCCACCCGGGATATCGAGCTCATCATGGAAGGTGGAGCCTCGGAGGGCGGAAACATTCGAGCCACCGGATAAATTCCCGCCGCTGCCGTAGTCGCAGCATGAGTGAGGGCTGGAATAGGGGTAGGTCCTTCCATGGCATCAGGTGGCCGTGCGTGGGGCGGAGATTGCGCGGGTTTAGCCGCGGAGCCCGGAGGTGATGGAGTGGCACAGGGGGTAGCGGGGAATAAACTGACTCCGCGATCGGTAAGTAACTCATTGAGTCGTACGGATAAATCCTCAAATTCGAAACTGCCTGTTGCCCAAGGCAAACCCGGTACTCCCAATGATGATCCGAAATCCCCCACACGATTGGTTATAGAAGCTTTTTGACAAGCATGGGCCGCCCTAGCTCGAGTAAACCGGGGACCTATTGATGGGTAGGGGCACATTCCTACTGGTTCCCGAAGGACGTGAATTTGCATCGGATTAGGGCTCAGAACCAATCCTAGCATGGAAGCGTTGGGGGGACTAGGGTAAGCGAAGGACCTGAGGTATCCTTGGTCATGAGGCATATGACCGCCGCTGTGAATCATAACCGTTACCCCAGCTGTAGTGATGAGTACCGGCGTGGTAGGAGCGGGTGGATCAATTGAATAGCCCGTCTCCGAAGCAACGCTTTCGTTGTAGATCCGAGACCGTGGGTATCGATAGATCGGATCACCGCCGATTTGTCGCCAGGAGGTACGGGGAGAAATGGACATAGCTATGCTTGACGTGGAGGTGCTTAGACTAGCATACAAGCGACGAAGATTCTTGGTCGCTGCGGGGGAGATCAGTAATCCCAGTCCCGTCGGAATGGAGGGTACGAGCGGGGATGGGGGCGCCGTCCGGGCGTATTGGTATATCAGTTTCGTGAAGTGTTCCCTCTTTCGGTGGGTGATGGAACTCTTTCACTTCTGGCGGCACCTAGCAATACACTTATGGGTGGAGGAATGATAGAATTGTATCCCGTTCGGGACTGCGGGGCAACCATGCGGGACCCGATCGCCGGAATCGATTTCGTCTGCGCCCTCTGTGGCGATTGAAAAGCGTGGATGAGTGAGTACCCCGTTTGGATAGTAGATTTCGTACATTTCCGAATCGAGAAATAGGCAGATCTTTTTGTTCAACGGAGGTGAAGACGGAACGGAGCTCGACAGATGGAAGAATTGGCAATGCCTGTTCCATGACAACAGCAGCGCTCGGTTTGTAGCCACTGTGGCCATCTATCTTCCTTCGTCAATCAACCAGATTCTGTCATGGATGATATGTATGCAGCGATTGAGCTGCCGCTGATCAACTTAACAACTTAGAGTGGAACCGGCGAGGTCTCATGATCCACGAGTCCGAAGATGCTGATTTCCCGTCAGACCCGATCAATATGATTGTGCATGTTATGGGAACAAGTCGTGGTGTCCCGGGCAATGGCAATAATAACGAAGCCTCCAATTCATCTGGCGATTGGGGTGGTTCGTTATTATTGCCATTTTGCGTCACTGCACTGGAAGCATACTTATCCGGGTTACTGAGACGATACGACGAACGACGGTCTGAGACAACAAACACGCTTGGTACATACACAGAAGAGGGTTGATCTCGAAGAGGCATAGGTGGAGAAACCGGAATCGTTTGAGCGGTGGTGAGCATGGCTGTGCATTAAAAAGCTTTGGCTGCCCATTTTTTACCTACCCGATCTATTCGATCTATCCTGGGCGGTCACTACCGTTGCAGCTTTGTCTTCTCTTATTCTTACTATGTATGCGAAAGGCGGGATTGGGCGTCTGGCAATAGTCATAAACGAAATAAGTCGAGTAGGGCATACGTGGCCGAGGGGCGCTATAGCGGAGCCGAGGGCTTTTGATGATTCCCATCCATCTCCAGGAGTGTGCCGCGAGCGGAGGTGGTAATATGGATGGTAGGTGGTAACTACGGATTACGGTTCGGGGGTTATGATGGTGTCAGTCATCACTTCTTGTAGACCCACCCGTCGCGAGTATCTTCGTAACCGGGCAAGGCGGAAGAAGCAAGCAGCGACCTAGCTGCGATATGCTCCCCCCGCTTCGAAGTACTCAAGATATGTCATTATATTGTGCTCTCGTGGGCGACCAGATCCTCTTCTCGTGTGCTCCTTGCTTTATCTCGCCACAACGTCATTTGGCAATTCGGCATAAAGTACGCTATCACGCCCATGTGAAAGGGGGGGAGGCCGTAGCCAAATTGATGGGCCTCGGAGGCAGTGCTGAAGGCACCTCGATCCCAAATCCAAGCGACGGCAGCTGCCGGCCCGACGAGAGGGAGAAGAGGCATAAATTGTTGATGCACATTGTTGGTTCTCTTATTCTATTCGTCACTCCCGCGGGTCAGTCGAGTCGCCTAGCGCATACCAATTATAATTCCATTGAATAGAGTTTGAGGGCCCATTCCGGGATAAATGATGCAGGAGGTTCCGGCCGTGACGACACCTGGAATCCCGGCGGAACGAATGTCAGCTCACATACCTCCACCACCTTCTTTTGCAACCGTTTCCTCTCGGGGAGAGTTGATCCCGGAGAGGAATGGGGGTACGGGCTTTGTGGGCCGGAGGAGCGTGGTGATAGCTCTCGCTTGTGCAACAGGACCCCTACCACACCGCCGGCTTTACCCTGGGCATTCACCATCAAGTGATCCGTATGAGCCATCCACGCTTCCTCCACGGAGTCCCCGCTTAGTTCATGCAATTCCTATTCATAGCCATCACTGGTCCGGTGCAATTACCGCACCTGGTGCAATGTTGACTTACGGTCCTGCCGCTCCAAGCGCCGGAGATACGCAGCCATCGACTGTTTCAGTGCCTGCTCCGCAGCCCCATCGGTCGATGATGCATGCGAGTACGATGACGCCTAGCCACGCGGCTCCCTCGCGTGGGTCTTTGCCAGCAACGGCTTCCCTAGTCACTGCTGATTCGGATGAGCAGCATATAGATATTCCGACTTGCAACCCAAATACTCCCGTCCGGTCCTTCGGAAGTGACGGGCGTAAAGGTTCGCTCAACATCCTTCTCTCGTTACCCATGGATTACCGCGAGAGACAATTGCCCCAGCGATCGGATCATTGGAGTCATCGAATCGTTAGTCCGGGCTTCCCTTTCTCGACTTCCGGTATCCCTTCCGGGGCAGTACGGGCTAATGAGGCATGGGGATATCACCGGAATCGGGATCCCAAAGAGACTTGGGCCCCTATCACCTGGCTCACATACGCGATTCATTCGCACACTAGAATGACTGGAGGTTGGCGGGGTGGAGAACCAGCAATCGTAGCTCCTCCTGGGTCCCCTACCACTTGGATCCGTCATTCTGGGGTTAATCTATCGGGAAGGGGTTCGCACAGCCACGGATGGTTGATCCGATGAACTCGTGAGTACTACAATCCCGTCACTATTTCTTTATCCGATCGAATATAGTTGTTCGACAGATCCAAGGGCGGTTCTGGGCAATGGGGTGATTGTTGGGTCATGGGAATCGGCGTGAGAAAAGACGGCAGCTCAGCTGGGTTTTTCAGTGATCCACCCATTTGCCGCCCCGGGACGGGATTTATTTCTTAATCGGACCAATTGCCGTTTGCTCGATTCCAGGACCGGGTCAATCAAAAGCGCGTATCAGAGACAGGACCGAGTTTGGATAAAGGCCAATGCCTATTACTGGCAACAGTGAACGAATCGGGATGGAAATCTCTCGTGGTCCAGAATCCATGGCGCGAGGGACCATTATTGCGGTGGATACCCCGCTGTGCCCATAGGGCATTTGACGTGGCATGGATAGCGGGTGTATGGGGGTCAATATCACTCCAATCGCTCCCGTCGCAATAACGATTATTTTTGTTGAGTCATTGGAACAATTTCTACCACTGGCTACCCCAGGAGAAACCATTGATTCCGCTGCGGAACCACTCATGCCCGGTGGTGCGGAAGGTGCAATTGGAAGGCTACTGGGCATGATGAAGATTCTGGGCATGAGAATAGCTATCCCGCCCATCCGGCCGAGAAAAGGGGTTTGCATTCTATCGCAACTCGTTCCCCCGGTGAGGAAGGGTGCGGCACCGGTCGATCCATGAGAAATCATTTGTAAAATGGCCCCTTCGGGGCCTATCTCAGTTGTGGGACCTATTCCGATGGGTACGGGACCCATATGAGATACCGATGGGTGAGCGATTCTTCTCTTCACACTACGTTGATTCTGGGGTATCAAAGCCGCACGAACAATCTGAGTTGCTCCTACCACCGCTAATCCAGGAGCTGGTATGGAGTGAGCGCGAGGCGATGATTCCATATTAATCCTGATTGGCCCGTGCCCTCCCATCTTCGACGGTGCGCCGGCTAGAAGCGTGCATGTACTATAATGCGCTTCCCCGTGAGTATCCGGCGACCGGGCGTGCAAGGGAAGGATTGGTGGTTTTACGGCATGAGCCATTGGAAAGCTTAGGTATGAGACCATTTCTGGTGCCGCGGGATGGGATCTATCGGCCAGAACCCGGAAATCCAATGCTGGTTCGCCCGGCACGTAGGGACCCATGGTGATAGCCCCAGCTGATAGAGAGATAGGACCACCCGCTGTGTACGGAATAAATTTCGTAGCTGCGTATGGACGTCTCTTCCCCCCCCACGAACGCAGCGGCGAATGAGCAGGAATTAATTCCGGCTCCCGCACAAGAAAGGGAGGTGGAGTGTCTTGAGGAGCGAATAATCCTACCTGGCCACTGTGCATCGCTAGCATCAAAGGGTGGGGTGATCGCGGACTCCGGGTCACAGGCCGAGCTGCTAGAGTGGCTGACGCAGTAACAAGTCCTGTCGGTGGAATAAGCCCCATTGGAAGTCCATCAATCCCCAGTCTCCGATGGAAATCGGAGGGAAGGTTGATCCGGTCATAATCCTCTCTCAATCGGACGAATGGGCTGTTGGACTCGAAGTGATAGCAAAGTGTGTGGGTTATCGGGGGGGGCTCCGGCGAGCAAATTCCCGGAGTGTACCGGCGAACAATCTTGTTCCCTCCGTGGGGAGAGGGTAATGGTGGGATTAGCGAACCAGCAGGCACGGGCGGGAGAACGATTATTGTGAGCCAGGGGTAGTTGCTCGTCATGGGGATAGAAGGGACTTCTTGCAGTGCAGCGAGGGGCTTTGGGTTGGGGTTCGTTCCCCCCCCCTCGAATAAGTCTAAATTCTCGTTGGAGGAATAGGCCCTTTCATCATGGGATGTCGACCCCACAATCCATTATGTTGATTCCTCACGTGATCGGTGAGCTGAGCCCGTACTTCGAGTTGTTTCGGATCCCGGGTAGACGCGTGCACTCGAAGGATCCGTCGGACAAGCAGATTCACGCCTTTTACACCCCGCGCGGTCCTCCGTCCTGGGAGCAGAGGCTATTTGGTTGGCCTTACATCCATCCCGAGGTACCATTTCCGACGCGTCTGTGGGACGAGCTCTTACGCATTGGGTACGACCGGTACATGTACCATGAATCTTTGCTGGATGTGCCATTGGATTCTCCCTCCAAGAGTTTTTGGTGGAGTCGTCGGCCCTGGATTCACTGGGTGGGATCCTAGTGCATTGCCAATGGCGCTACCGCGAATGCACTACAGGCAAGCCTCGTCGATCAATTGGGTGCCCGGTACTTATACTATTATAACTGGGCTCGCAGACTCCACGTCTCTCCCCTTGACTTGGGGAGGGAGAAAGATTCGTATTGACTTACTTCATCACATTCGTTTCATGAATATGGATGCCTAGCGATTCCAGTCACTTCACTAGCGAATCAACGGGCCCGTCATAAAAACCATGATTTCGCTTCCGACAGTACGAGTCGGAAGGGCTCAGATTGATTCCTTTGCATCCACATCCGCGTATCGCAGAGGGCAGCGGGCTGATGCACGAGAAATAGATTGATTCATCGCCGCTTCAACAAGTTGGATTGATCGGTACGGATTGGTCTAGCACTGCGATACGTAGCTGGAACGATGGCTGAGCCGGTAGCTGCTTCCGCGGGGGCGATAGCTGTAATGGGTATTGCAGGAACCTCTCCCTCCATCTGTCGAGCGCCCGCACAATTACCAAATGTGGCAAGATTCACATTGACCGCGTTCGGTATTGGCTCAGGACGCATAGGTGCTCTAGCCATGTTCCGACTCGTCATCGATCCGTAGGTACCTGTGCGGGATGGAAAAGCGCCTGGGATGGGTGCACGCTCGAGCGTGATTCATTAACTCCTTTGGGAAATGAAAGTGCTTACACTTCGGCAAATGCGACACGCGAATTGTCTGGTTCTACGGTACTCCTTTTCTTCGCTGAGCAGACGAATAATCATCTGCCCATAACGCAGCTTCTTGGTCATCCAACCTCATCCCTTCGAGCCACGGTAATGGCTCCCACTGGGGCGACTAAAAGAACAATGGGAGGGGGTTCGGATGGGAGCAAGGACTCAGTTGGTGAATCATATCCGATACGTCGAACGCTGTACGCTGGCGAACCACCGTCCCTCATCAAGACTACGATGGGGCACATTCCGTACCGGGATGTATCCGGAATCACATCGATCGGTGGAGGGGAAGCACTTGTGCGAGGTGCTGAGGTCATTCCGTCTCCTACTAAGGTCCTGGGGACGGGATGGGGAAATTGGGGCTGACTAACCGGCGTAGCGGCGAATAGGATTGGAACATTGACAGCTCCCGCATGGATTGGTATTTGCGCAGCAGCCGCGAAATCCGCATTCAGGGAAGGGTGTGGAAGGGATGTACAAGCAGAAACCGACCCCGGCGGGAGAGCAGGATGAACTGTGTTCGCGGGGGATGCCACTCCCAGACTCCCGGGGACAGGACCCGACGCCGGAGATACGGGAGCAGCGTCATGCACAGATTCGGGTGAATTCGTTATGTATATATGCTCGCAGTGAAGTGAGAGGTCCTTTCCCCATTCCGGAACAGCATGCCGCAATATCTTCTCTCTCCCTCTTTTCCCCCTCTTTGTTGGCCATTATGCCCCTCAGATGGAGCTCGGGGCCCTCGATCGCGGGTTCGGAACAATGAATAATGTCCGACGGATGATTATGAATTATAATAGGTTTATGGCGTTACCTCCCACCCGAATCCAGGAGCCGGCCCCCTCGAATAATCGAAACTCGAAATGGCTTGAATCGCGTGATCCCAGCCTACTGATGCGGGCAAACGTCCCGAAGCAATTTGATCATGATTCAATTCATGACGATCATGGGTTGAGGGTTCGTATTCTCCGGTCATCGACGAACGATTCGTGGGACGGTACTCGGCGCGGTTCCCACGAAATGTGCGGGCTCCAGGATCGATACTGTGACTCCTCGATCGCTTCCTCCTCATGCCCTCCCCCAATCCCCGGTCAACGACGGGTAGATGAGTTGGACGTACACGAACACGTGCTTCACGAGCGATACGTTTATCAAATTCGAAGTGAATACGTCCACGGAATCGCTCCGACGGAATCGATTTCTCGTAGGGATATTGGATGGTAATAGGCAGACGATCCATGTGGTCGGGGGTAACCGTGAAACCACGACCCGCGTATCTCGCAGCTCGGATCGCCCGTAGACTGTGACTCCGGAGTCCATTCACCATGGGCAGCGTACGGTGGGTATCCTTGAACAAATAATCATTGAGTCGGTTCATTTCTTCTGTTCTTCGATGAATCGTGGATCAAAGAGATCTACGCATCCTCGAACCACACAGACCACACATTCGTGAGATGACCCCGTTCACGTTGAAATATTGTTACTGACGCCTAACTGAGATTTGGAGGTTGGAGAGGGGCTGTTGACGATGGATTACCCGGAGCGATGGGCAATGGAGATTTCCGGCCGAGATCCGGCGGTTGATCCATCCTCACCCTGGGTGAGGTCCACCTCGCCGTGATGGTAACGGACGAGGGTGAATGAGCTTTGGCTAATGCAACGGTAATTCCCACTGCTGCGCTGAGAACCTCGGCAGCTCCGTCAGTCATACCGGAGCTGGGGTTACCGAAGCCAAGAGCTGGGTGTGGCGGGATCGAGGGATCGTTCCATCCGCCTGGATGAAAAACCGTAGCGAACGACGAAGAGGCTAATGGGTTTGGATGGGGAGCGACATAGGATAAACCGGATTTGGTACCTGGATACTCGGTTTGATGACCCGCGGCCGATTCCTCCTCCGCCTCTGGTGGATCAGAAGGCAATCTCTCACGTTCCGCCGAAGGGGGTATGGGGAAGGCCACGAGACCTATGGGCTGGCGCCGCGGGTTCCGTCCCCAAAAACCGTATTTAGGCTGCGCCTCAACTGTATCGACTGTGCTCAAACTGCTGGATAATCATGGTCGGTGCTAACGGTGCAACGTATTTGTTATTCATTCGTGAACACCCCTGTTCCAGGACCGTACGTGGGGCTCCAGCCTCATACGGCTGCTCACGGGCTATCGATAACGAATGAACTGCAAAAATTGATTCGCGTGAGTCCTACAAATCCCATGAGGTTCTGTCTGCAAGGGAGCTTCTGGATCTATCTCATCCTTCACGGCGTTCCATCGGCGTGGCTCTCGACTACTTTATCACTTCGGGTGATATAGATACAAATGACTATCTCCGCATTCTCGCTCGATTCGATGGAGGTTCCGTCAGATCTTCATTCACTCCATACGAATCAATCGATCCATCGGTCATTTCATTGCCATCTCTAACCGTTACTCCTCCGTAAGTCCAGTATCGAATCCATGTTTCAGTACACCACACCCGGCCATTATTCGTGCGTGATAGAGAACTGTAAAGGATTGCTTCGTCCGCTACAGTCATTTTTTGTTTTCGTTCGCGGGTGGGGATGTACTCCAGATCGGGCGTCTTTGGGAGTGCTTCTCAGTCATCCCTACCAATGCCGAGTCCCTATCCCGCACGGATTGCGGATCCGTGAGATACCTCATCCACTGCGTATATTGGTGCTCTTGCCCATCCACTTCCTTCCGATCCGAAGCATGATATGATAGTATTGGGACTTCATATTGCCATTGCTTCTGTTCTCGCTGGGCCCGGTAAGCAGCGATTTGCTCATTGAGATAGAACCCTGTGTGGCGAGTGCTTCGCGTGCTCTCACTCCAGCACGTGGAGGGTGGGACTCGACCCTGCTGCGGGCAAATAAGCTAGCTGTTTGACCCCGCCCACGTGGCCATATAGTTCCCAGGTCCGATACGGCACGACGCCTTCGGCGATCAACCCACCCTCCCCCGGCAAAGAGTCGGTCTTTCGGCGAGCCACACGCAGGGATATGGGTGACACACGTAAGGCTGAAGGGATTTCGTAACTGGTGGATTGAGCAGCAGCTCGGGGACCGCCTGAGAAGGAATATTTATTATTCGACCCGTACCCTGTCATCGGGGGTCCAAGAGGAGCTATGCTTGAGGCGGCGATCCGGTAAGGAACACCTGTGCCGAGATCGGCCAAGACGAGACTATGGCCGGAGGGGATAACTGAATGACCCACTGGGACTGGTACGATAACCATGGCCGGTCCAATGCTGAATGACCAGGGATCTCCCTTCGATGGAATAATATCTTCTTTAGAAAGTGGCTTCACTCCATCCGCCGGGGCCTGAAGAATTCCCAAGGGACCCGCATATCCGGGTCCGATACGCTGTTGTATTCCCGCGGATATCTTCCTCTCGAGCCGTGCAGTCACTGGAGCTCCCATTGCCACAACTGGTACTAGGGTTGGTGTCGAAAAGACGGTCCACGCGAAGCCGGAGAGATCAGCAGTCGGAAATCCCAATACCTGGAGTGAATCGGTCGCTCGTTTGTCACTTTCCGTCTCAATCACCGTTTCAACGATCGACCTCGCCCGTGGTAATATCTATACTACCCGGGATTGTCATGGTATCCGCTGATTTCATTCCTTCCACCGGTTGAGGAAGAATTTGCGGGTTTATGGAACCGGGTGGTCGGATCTTGCACCTCCAAGGGGAGGTACTATCATCTCCCATTGAAGATATTCCTGATTCTCCTTTGGGAGCCTCCACTCTTACATAATGCTCCCGTTCGGGCGGTCTCGGGGTGGGGGAAGGCTTTTTACTAATGAACCGGTACTCGAAGTTATTCCAGTGATGGGGCCCCATCGAGTTCATTTGAAGTCGCCGGGCCTCCGAATTCTCGTAAGGTCCCCCCGGAGTCAATCTTGAGGCTTGTTGGGTTGTTCCCACGGGCTCTCTCATTTCTCCGATTCGTACCAAATGACGGGCCAGCGGGTCTCCCTCCTTTTGCCGCACACCCCGCCGATCCGATTCATCGTGACATTCGTGGTGATCGGCCCTACGGGGATCCCGTCGAGCTCCCGGGGCTCGCGGCATGGGCCCCGATGAACCCCAATTGATTGCTTCCTCCCCGCTGGCAAGACCTACTCCCTCGACTCGTTTCGAAAAAATGGGATTGCGTGTAATAGGTCTCTCATGCTCATCCACCCTCGGCGGAGAGTAATCGCTGGGGTCCAGACATTTGTCTACCCGGCCATAGGGCGAATCCACAGCTGCTCCCCCGGCGCGGGAATGATTATGCGTCATTCGCATACCCGTGGCAGCTTCGGATGGGTCATACACCATCTCTCTCTCCCTGGGAATGCGGGAAAAGGGAGTTTGCGCGCCGATGTCAGCCATGAAAGGCCCAAGCCATGACGAATGGGGAGCTATGCGACTCAACTCTGGCATCATGATTCTTGTGTGACTAGCTCTCTTAGGTGCCTGAATATCAATCGATCTTTCTGGCGCATTGACGGCGACTGCTTCCGTGAACGTGGTGGCCGAATAATCCCGTCTCGTGACATGAGGGGGATGTTGTACAATCGTGCGGTTCTCAGCAGTCTTCTCCATTCCTCTGTGCAAATAACCCGATACGGGTTCACGATCGATAGCATTTTCACCGTCCGAAGTGGCGATGGGTCGAAGTACACCATGCATGGGTGGGTGATGAGGACCCGTACTAACTACCGTGGTGTTCCCTCTTTCAGTGGTCGTGCGCCATTCTCCCCTCAATAGTTTCAAGGGTGAATGGAAGCTCGAATATTGTAACGTATTGACGATGACGGGCCGGAGGTCGGGAAGAATCCATTCTCTTCCTCCCGATCCCGTCACGAGGAACACCCGACGATTCACGAATCCGTAACGGATTCGGTTAATCAATTTGTTTTGTTGTGACGATAAGGGTCACGTAAATACGGGTGGGTACCAGAGGAAGGAACCGCACTCAAGTTGCGTGTCACCAATCTGTTGATGACGGCGAAGCTGTAGAAATTGGTGATCCCGGATAATCCGGCATGGGTTGTGGCACTCCGGGAGCAGCGAGAAGGACACAGAGGGTTAGTTGTCTCGACTCAGCATCGACCGGCTAGCTCGTATAACAAACAGCCCGGAGTGGGAACGAACGGGAGAGGAGAAACGATTGATTCGTATCGCGGGGCGGGATAGAACGACCGATGTGTCATTGCATTATTGGATACAGCTAGGGCAGAACCAATTGAAATGCGACTCCCCGAAAAAACCCGTCGGTCAAGCAACAGATCTGTTGTTTTAAACCATCGATTGACTCAATGAGACAGATGCATGATAATAGTCTCTTCGTACTGTTAACGTCTTACCTGACGCCTGCGCACAAAATGATGTTCGCTTCGCGCCAAACAACTACTTCGTCCTATCGTCATCCCTCCCATGACCGGTGCTCGATCACAAGCAATGATGGGACGGACTCACTTCCGAGGTGTTAAACGATTATTCTTGACAGACATTAGCACCAAGAGGGCGGACGTGCACCAGCCCTTCGGTTCGTCCGACCTCCTGGAATCTTATGTCATAAATCTTCCTGTCGAAGGATATATGCGAACTCTTGCCGCAGCAAACTGGCTTCCATTGTTTGTACAGAACCGAGGTCTATTCGTACGACTTAGATCCTCTGGTCGGTGACCAGGCCGGAGAATACTATTAATTGTTAGAGTATCATTCTCCTCCGCATTATTCCGATTCTGCACCGGCGGTTCCTCGTCTCGCTCATGACCTTCTACTGTGCCCTCAGATCTCGCGCCCCGACTCCATTTGCCCTCCGCCTGGTCAAATGACTCTAGTATTCTCGATCCTACGCGACGCTTCGGGAGCGGGACATCGCCAATATGGGACGAGTGGGGGCAAATGGTTTTGTCTCCGTCCTGATCGATAATCCCCGTACGCGGTACTGATTTATCGTCATAGGCAATGAAATCTAATCCTTTAAACCGATTCAGAGAGTTGGGCAAAACGCTTAACATCTTGTGCTTTAAGAAGCGTTTGTTCACCCCCGCGGCACGGTGGCCCCAGTTTTCATCTAGCATTCCATTCGTACTATCCGGAGGGGCAGCGTGGTAGGGAGGTGGAGCCATATCTCTTGACATACTCTCGCGGGTCGATTCTACGCTTACTTCCTGAGGGTATTCGATATTAGATCCGATGAAGACGGCATGCGGAACATTCGTGGCATCTCGCATCTTCCTCGCTCTAACCGTTACTTGTTCGGATCCTAAATCCCACCGCCCCTCGATATGATCCTCCCGGAATTCCGTTTTGACCCCAGCACGCTCCTCCGAGCGACCACAAGCATATCCGCTTGCTGGAGATAATACATTTGGTTCGAACGCCAGACCTGGGTAGCGCGTTGCCGCAAATGAAGGCATCTCCAAGATATGAAACCGCTCGGGGAGATCTATATATAACCATGAGTGTATATTGGAACCGAAAGGTAGATTCTGTCGCTCATTCATTCTATTCTCGGGGCGATTCCACCCACCAGAAACGATCCGCTGCTTCCGATGTTTCTGGGTACGATCGTTCGGTATCGGTATGATTCCAACCATCCGCCAAGGCTTATTCGCAAATCCCCGAATGTTCGACGAATCAGGTACAACGTCTGGATAACTCTTGGATGGAGGGTTACTTCCATACTGCCTATCTCTTTTTCTGGACCGTCCTACGCCCGCAGCTTTGGGATCAATCCCCCTCTGGCAAATTGCTTCATCGAGAGTCATAGATTGCTCTTTGTCTCGGGAATTGTTGATATCACGATCCTTCATTTGCGGGTACTCATCTTTTGTCTTCCGTCCCCGCGGCGCGATCCTACACCATATCCCCGATGGGACATTGTATCGTCCAACCCGTGGGTCCCGCGACCATTCATATTGCCCCAAGAAGGCCCGTAGTCGTCTCTGACCAAGTATTCCTTGCCCCCCAAAACGGGCAGTACTCTCTCTAGCGCCGGGATTCCCTCTCCAGTATTCAGGGTGGTCCGTTGGAAACAACAACTTATTTACCGCGCCTAATCGCCATGCCCTACTAAGTACATATGCTTGAGAGATGACTCTCACATCATCCCGACTGGAATCAACCCCGATGGAATCTACCCCCAGGCGACCAGCCTGGAGATCTCTAGCTCTCATCAGTGAATTATTCCAAGCAGTCCCCGGGGATTGGCTTCGGCCGAGATGCATGATCGCATAACGAACCTTCGACACATATCTTCTCGTGGATCTTGTCATGAATCGTATGAACCTGACAGGAAGGGAGCGGCAAATGGGCGCAGCATGATGAAAACCGCTGAACGGAATCTTGACGAAACAGGTGCTTATTCGAAGCAATCGCAAGCACCTTCCGCAGGCTCGAACAACTATTCGGTGTATGAGGATCGACCCCGACGTACCGGAACCGTACCCTCGATCCTGACCAGTGGGAGCAAAAGGAGCAATCGCTTTCCCGGCAAATAATTCACCAGTAACCCGACTGGCCCCATCATTCCCACGTACCAAACAACCTAATTCCCCGGTACTCATTCGAGCTCTAGATTCAGAAGATTGATCTGAAACTGCTAGTGGATCTCGTTCAGGCGGCATCAATTCGATTGATAAATCACTGATTCCGCCGATCCTGGAGTGTGCTCCGCATTCGCCTGGTCTAGTTGCTGCTACACGATCGCCTATAGATTTGCCTGTGCCAGCATCCAGCCCATCTTTCCCCACGGGACTTGGATCCTTGGGTCGAGAAGGAAGGTTATCGATATGAGTTTTTCGGATCCACGGATATTGAACGTTCTCCCACACCCTTCCCAGTTCCATGAGGAGGGGCTTCCAGAAAGAGGGTCGTTTCATTCTATCACCAAGGGGTGATTCCGCTAGACACCCCAGTACCGTCGAATGGCCAAACCCCATTCCTCCACCAGCCGAGCTGTGGCTGTTACCGTACGAATTCGTTTCGTTGCTCGTAGATTGACTCATTCCGTTCCGGGTTCCGGTGGAATAATTGATCCCCGTCCCGTCATCTGGTTCCGATTGCCCAGACACGAAATGACGCCGGTGCTTCAGGTAGAAAGGGTTCACGATCTTGATCTGTAAACCGTCTCTGTACCATCGGCGCGGTAGTACCTTCCCAGCGGCATTACCATCATAACTGCGCCCCACGTAAACTTCTTTATTCAATTCATTCCAGTCTTCCTTCCATTCACCCTTTTGAAACATGATGAGATAACAAAGATTTCTGAATATGGTTTGTGTGGGTAATATTACGTTTCTTCTGAGATATAACTGGGCAATCGGTGAACAGCCTCTGGTCAGGTGGGCAGTCACGGAATCCCATCTCTTTGCCGTCGCAATACGTTTAGCTGTTGCCGTTTTTGCGGAGTGACGAAAGAAGGGCTTTGCTTTCTTATCTTCCCCCGCGGAACGATGCGTAAGAATCGCTTTCGCGCCTGGCGCGAATTGGGGCGGGGCGGAGTTGCCGATCATTCTCAGGAAGAGTGGGGAGTGCGTCCGGGATTGCAGCGACTCCCATACTAAGGTTTTACGTCTTCGGGCACGCATCAATCCTGCTACCAGATTCCGTCGATAGTCCGGTTGCAGTACAGGCCGTTTCAGTACCCTGCTGGAATTTTCTGTTCCATTATTGACGTCATACTCGACGTTCCTCACTTTCATGGAACGAATATAACCAGCTGCATTCTCATGTTCAGCGCTTCCATCCGCAGCAGAATCCGCAGCAGAAACCGCAGCAGAAACCGCAGCAGAATCCGCAGCAGAATCCGCAGCATCATGAGCTGCATTCTCATGTTCAGCGCTTCCATATGATGAATCCGCTGAAGCATTCTCCTGAGCGCTTCCATATGATGAATCCGCTGAAGCATTCTCCTGAGCGCTTCCATCCGCAGCAGAATCCGCAGCATCATGAGCTGCATCATTCTCCGCGGCATCATGAGCAGCATTATTCTCCACAGCATCATGAACAGCATTATTCTCCACAGCATCAGCATCATCGGTATCCTCCGATGAGCCAACAGAGAGAGGATCGTTGACTAAGTCGTCTAGTATCCAACGAAACTTTTGCTTGTGCTCAATGACGCACGAAAGCCAAATCATATCATGGGTACGCAAGACCCTAGTCACTAGAGACGAGTAGGAATTCCTTCTAGTAGCGTCAACGAATAGTAATGGGTGTTCCCGGTTATGACCGGTATTACGTCCCTTCCCGGACGCACCAGGCAAGTTACGAAAAGAGTTGGATGCGGTCAACCCGGACTTGCAGGTGGAAGTCCGGGTTGATCTAAATCCTACGATTCTTCCACGTGATCCGTTGCTAATAGAAGGATCATGAATTTCCGCGGGAGCGCTCTCCCCGTGATCGTAGAATCCGTTATTACTATCCACGACTCTCATCTGGGAGTATCCTTCTCTCGGGGCCTCCGTCCTATTCATCGAGTCATTATTCGAATCAGACTCTTTCCGTCCACCGGTCCATTCCCTACATGGAGGCGGCTCCTTGCGCGTCGTTGGGAGTAACGAAAGATTCACAGACTTGTCCGAATTGTCGTCAGGGATTGACAAGCCGGGTGGGGATGATTGGGATAACAACGTTTGTTTTGTCCCGGAACCCACGACCGTGCAGAAGTGATATTGATATAATTCCTTCTTGACGGGGCTCACCAGGTTGTAACCGTCTGTTACGTATCGAAAAGGCCGGACACCTTTTTGGTAATCAAAAACACTAGCTGGCCATGCATTGAGCCATGAAAACTCTTCTTGGTCGCTCCCGTCCGACCGCTGGGGCTCATTATGTGTTTCTCGAAAGGGAACAGGCAACGACGCTCGGCCAAGGCGCAATAGGCGGAGGGCTGTGACAATAGTACCGGGAACTCGATGAGTAGTACTCGCTTCGGCGGGCGGCTCCACCGGCTCGGATGGGCCATCTTCTGCCGGATCAATCTTTGGAACCACCAGTGGCGTAGCCGAGTACTCGAGCGGAATAGAACCACCCGACCAGCCGCGGAGGCTACTTATCACGAGTAGGAACTGATTGCTGTGGCGAAGGACGAAGAGTCTTACCAGTCTCGCGAGCGCGGGACTCAGTGCAGGAACATGATGGGGTAGCGGAAGGATAATAATATCCAACAACGTGCTTCGACGAACCCAAACTTCTGTATCTTTCGAAGCTACCGCCCAACAGCCAATCGCAGTAGTTACGGCGGGCTCAGTGCGAGGCGCTTCTATGCCCACTCGGCGGTACCAATACAACGAAATACATGGGGCTGGCAAGGTTACCGCATGCGGCTTCACCGAAACGGCATGGAAATGCGGAGAGTACGCCGATGGAATGATAACCGGTTGCCCCGTAACCGAACTGCTCGCTACCGATCTGCCGCTAACCTCCCAACCCGAAACGGAGGCTCTTCTCACCGACGGTACGTAGAAAGGGCCCGTAGGTAATGTTGCAGCAAACCCACAGTAGAATCCGAGTAAGATCGGTGGACCGAACGAGGAACGTATCCACGATGGTAATGGGACCTGTGGTGCGCAGAGGTGTGAAGCCCATTTTTTCGTAATTAAATTGCTTTCCGAGAGAGAGAGAGAGAGAGAGAGGAAGAGACGCCGGGGCGGGGTACAGAGAATTTGGGTATTGTAAAACTCTTTCGTGCTCGTACCACCGTCAAATAGAGCTCGAGTAAGCATGTGCGAACTGATTAGTAGTCGTCGTCTATCATGCCATTGCGGACACCACAATGAAATCGCTTCGAGATCATACTAACCCCGATTCGATACTATCCTATCGTTTGTCGTCACGAATGCGTCACCCCACCACCGATTCTTCATGGGTTGGCCAACGGTCATCGCAGCTCACCGTGAGTCGCCCTCCGGATTGGCGGCCCACCCAAGATCTCCCACCAGATCGTTGCGCCGCAACGACCGGGTTACCGGTCGGAGAACACCTCTCGCGTTGGTGAATCCGTGTATTTGAGCGGAAGTGAGCTCAACCGACCGCTTGGTATCAATCCCTCTCGCTTCCGGCGGATTAGCATTAGCCGTTCCAGTGATAGCTAAGTCGGGTCGTAACTCACGCATACGTTGTATTTGATCGTAATTATCCGGTTTTTCCGCAATTCGTGGCACAAGTACGCACATGTCCCTACATGTATCTCGCGGAGGCGCTGATTCGGCAGCTTGATGTCGTTTATCCATATATGGAATACCAATCTCATGAACGATCGTTCCACATCTGATGAGAGATCGTGCTGGAGAGACTTCTAACGGGTTATCCCCCGTGAGGAATACAGGTTTTCCACGTACCGAATCGGGATAATCCTTTGAGCCCTCCCACACGTGCCTTTCCCTCTCTCTCAAGCCCTTGGTCTGAATGCCAGACACCGGACGAGTCTTTTCGATCCAAGCACGTGTTCCGTCGGGACCTGTTGGAGGAGGTGCTCCGATCGATCTACGTTTCCGACGTCGCATTGGAGCTGTCGCTGTACGACTCGGGGATGGATTTACACCACAGACATAAACCCCAGCGCCCAGGGATGGGAGAGCGATGTAGCTCCGGGCGGGTAACCGGCCCCACGCTCGAACGGATTGGCGTTTTGATTCCGAATTGGGTTGGGGAGCAACCATAGGGGGTAATGATCCGGAGAGAACCGAGGGAGGATTCGTTCCCTCACCCGCGGGCAGAACCATAGCAGGTTTTGAATATTCTGTTGTAGAGAGGGGGGATCGCTGCCGTTCATCAGCCGAACCTACATCCCGTTCCGCACAACGGTGCGCCATGGCGGCTGGTGCAGTATCTTCCCCCTGCGTGGGGGCATAATCCGGTCCATTCGCCCTTGCTACCACAATCGGTACTCCAATTTCGCTTTCCGGTTCTGGCGCCATGCCCTCCAAATCCATTTTGATCGCTTCTGTGGTGCGGGTACCGGTCCGTGCGGTAACACCGGGATCTCTATTTGTCATTATTTGAGGACGGAGTCTCTTTGACTCTCCATGATCATTCGATTGGGCCGGAATATCTCCTTCCTCTGGTTCCGCCATTGCGTAACGGGGTTCCGCGGAAATCGTGGCTCCGGGGGCGTTTTGCGGGGAATAACCACGTGTTTTCGTACCGACCACTGGAGGGGGACTATCTTCAATTTGTTGATGTGACCAGGCCACACAGCTGATGGGGCGGGGGGTATGATAGTTACCCGTTTCGCGTTCGAGAGTCGGAGTTTCAAATCCTTTTTTCATCATCGACATGGGGATCTCCTCGCTTATCCACGTATGCGCTTCTCGGATCGTTCTCGCGGGGTCGAGCAAATTCTCTTGATCATTCCCTCCCTGACTTCTGGTAGGATCTGAGTGGGAATCGGAAAGTGAACTGGATGATTCTCGATCGGAAACTTCCTTTGGCGCGATCCCCTCCGGTTGGGACAGGGCTTGATCCGCAGTATCGGGGTGAGAATCACAAACGTGGTTGGGATGGGGTTGAGATTCAACCGTCTCGGATGATGTTTTACCCTTCACCCTGGAAACCCGAACGTGCTCGGTTGGAGGTGGTGCTTCCAATACGGGCGTTGGACAAGCTTCCACATGCTTATCGATTGGATCTCTCCTCGAAGTGCGATTCCCAACCAGACCCGCCGATCGAGGTGGGTGCGTACGAGCCTTCTCTCTTACGGAGGCGGTAGTACGATTAGTCGCGGGTAATGCGTCAAATCCGTTATCCGTGATTGCAATGCGATGATCCGCATGGTTCGGTGGGGAGGCAAGGCCTCCGCAGGCCGCATCACCCAATACGTCGGACGGAATGATATCATATTCATGAAGAGCGTTTGATTCTTTCGGCGATTTAGCAGTCTCTCCTACTGCGTATCCTCCGCATCCGGCTCCCGCGGGCGGTCCTCCTGCTTCCGCGCGACCAACTCCTCCGTAACCCTCGTGAGTCGCATCCTCGGGCCGAGCATCCTCGTAATGATAATCCTTGGATCGCAAAGTATCTATAATGGTGGGTGTTAGGGGTCCCGTTAGGGTGGGAGTACTATCGTGCTTGGGGTCGCATCCGATTTGTGAAACTCGTCTGCCGCGTCTCGCCGGAGCAATTGGGGTATTACGACTTGTGGTTGATTTACCGATCCCACCCTTGCCGTGAACCGCTGTTTTCGTACTAGGATTATCCTCTCGTTGATGGGAATCCCGGGCCCTCTTCCCTTCCTGGTCAATTAGTCGAACCCACCTCTCCGTTCGATGATCCTTTGCAACGTATTTGCAGATTCTGGTAACGTATTATGACAATTCCGGTTACACGAGTACCGGTTTCGATGGATGGATGACCGAGCTAACCCCAAAAACGAGTTCGAGCTATGGGGATCGTTTATGCTCGATTACGACCATTTTCGGTAAAGACGACGGGACCTACCTCTCCCCAACTGGCCCTCGCGTTTAAACCATTCTCACTTGAGCTAGGATGGAGTGAGTCTTCACTGCAACACCGATACTCGCTCGATCCCACCCAAAGGACGGAACGGAAACCTTGGTCGGATAGGATAAAGGAGAAACCAGTAACTAGTTGTTCGGGAGTGGAGTCTGGTCCCGGAAGCTTCCATGGCTTCCTGATCATTATTCATGACAAGCGTGTCTCGTGTCGCAAATGCTATCATTTGAGTCTCCGGCGACAACAGCATGTTTGTTACCATAGCTGTCCAGGAAGGTTCCCGGAACTATCCGACCGAGACCTAACTCGATTAGACCTACCTGGTGGGCGTAGTAGGTAGACTGAGATGGGTGTGATGCCCCCCCGCCTCTATCAAGCAACAAGTGGGTGAGAGTAGAGTTGGGTAATCACTCACACGATTGGTTCGCCGTATCGCAGGGATGATGTAAATGCTGGGAAATGCGGATGAGCAAGGCAAGCTTCACCGCAACCGGATCCATCATAATGATTCGTTGTTGCGGGGTTCATATCCAGTCACTTCACTCACGTGGCGCTACTCCCTCCAATGATCGTGAATACGTATTTACTATCGACAACGGGGCAGCAAGGTATGATGGGCGAACTGACCAGCAGGCCTACGTCTTCTACTGGAGCCGCAAATGATTCCTTCAATCGTAAGGGCTTTCCTTTCTCCCGAGCAACGAATCGCATGATCGGGATATTATCGAGAACCCACTGGGGCTTGCCGTACAGGGGCTAGGAGGGAAGGGAGCAGCGGTATGATTGGCATGACATCCACGGTTGGGTCAGAAGTTGCATAAGCCTCGGGTGATTTGGCCGAAATCGAGGTGCTCGGCGCGACATTCCCAGGATAGATATCTAACGTAACTGGCGTTTTTGGTCCCCCCCCGGGCAATGATAGGGATTGATTATTGCGAGGGTATTGGCACGGCACGAAAAGAACCTATCCCAACGAAACCGGTTATGACGCGAGCCCCGCGTGACGTATTTAGACTCACTCGATACATGTTCGTATGAGTTAGTTCATCGAGATCACGTTCAATGAATCAATCCCCCCCCAAACGAGCGGACGGGGGACCGATATTGATTATGTGCCTGCCGCGGGACACCTTACACCGGTCCTATGCCCCCCCCGTATCTCTCTGCTCTCATAATAAAGCTATTTATTGCGTTCAACAATCCGTCTTTCTGTTCCGCCGGGGAGGAATGCGTAGCTGCGGTACCGACACCACGAGAAAGGGTCCTGTGCTGGGCTAAGTACTAGCACGGATATGGATTCGCTGGTGGTTGGTATTTGACAACGACCTTACCGCCGGGATTGAATAGCATAATCGGCAGGCGTGTTCGCTGTGGTGGGGCGTGGCCAAGCGGTAAGGCAACGGGTTTTGGCCCCGTCACTCGGAGGTTCGAGTCCTTCCGTCCCAGGCCTCGTTCGGCCTATCCCGTCCCGAAAAGAGCTATTGATCAAAAAGGGATTGGGATTTCCTTCAAGGATTGCCAATCCATTTAACATACATAATGGTGGATTATCGGCGTACCATACCCGCGAGTATGGCGAACGGAATGACTACGAAGTAGAATGGAAGGGGAATGGAGAAAAAGAATCTTATTCACGAAACCAGCCCATCGGATGCACGCGGCGTAAATGGAGGGTTGAAGCAGCATTCTTGACTCCCTTCCTGGAACGAGGATTCCCCCGATAGGATCTTGGTTTGCTCACGGCGTGCCCCGGAGATTATGAACGGTGTGAGTACGCCTTGGCGCTGGCAACGGCTCCCCGTACCAACTGTTTATCACTGTTGGTGGACGCGTCGCACGCGATGATACGTTTCCTTCCGCGTAGCAATAGTAGTGAGAATGGGATAGATGACCGACCATCCAGGCGGATGAATGGGGGAGAATTCTGACGGATATAGTCAATACTGCTCGGGCTGCCTCGACGGTAGTTCTTACATCTTCTCCCTCACCCGTGGTACGGGGAAGGAGTGGGCCGCGATCGATCACATGCTAGACAATCAATTTATTGAATCTTGATCAGTCTCTTATTAGGATCCGCAAGAAATGGAATATTGCCCTACATTCACCTCTTCTCGTTCTATCTGAAAATACGTACGATTGATCGATTCACGGGCTCGGAGCGATTGCAGAATGGACTCGATCTGTTGTGGTTGGATGAGCTGTTGCATATTATCCCAACTGCGGGAAACACTTTTGTACCTACCGTCCAACCCGTTCCTCCTTCAGCCGATGGATGATAGGGCTTATGAGGGTCGCAGTGTCCCGCACGGAGAGAATGCTGACGATCCAATCCAGCAAAGCAACTACTCATCGTCATGAAGTCGGAGAAAGCCGATCCGATGAAAATGGGTGGTACGGAATCCAGCCCCAATGCAGTGGAGTGTGTACTAGCTAGAGTGTAGGCGCAACTCACTTCGATCTGGTCGGAGTTGGGTGGGCGCGGGGCAAATTGCTACAGCATGGGGATGCCTCGTAATGGCAGCGAGGTACTACTACTACTACTACTACAGATTGATCATATACCGTCGACATCCGTCGTGGCTTCGGTGGAAATGCTCATCCTCCCGACGTGGCACAGAAGGGCATTCTTCCTTCCCTTCCTCGGCTATCACGAACGGTCATCCTCCAGGGTGGAATCGATCTTGCTCGTTCCAATTAGTCGCAGAAATAGCGGATGGGGAGGTCTATTCGCCATGCCGTGACCGCGTCACCCTCGGTTAGTCAATGGAAGCTGCTCGCCTCTGCCGAACCGTAACCATTTTTCTTTTCGGTGACGAACCCTATGGAGATTCGTTAGGAGATCGTAGAGGCCTTTGGGATCTTTTCTCCCCGCATACATTCATTGTTGGTTGGGAAGATCGATGTTACTTACTTACCCCAGCCCAGGGCCGCGAAGAAAGAGTTGTTCGTTCTTAAACCCCAACGAAACACAATTCTCCGAGTCGCATTCCCCAACGGGACGATGGTCGTCCTGAAGCAATATCCATCCCGCTGAGTGATCCCAATCCGATATCTGTCAACATGACCCTCGCGATTCGGTCAGATAGATATTGTCATCGCGTTCTTGTGTTGTCTCCTTCCCCGGAATAGATGGATAAAAATACAAGCTATAGGGGATATGTGAGAATCTTTCCACTACCACCCGTGGGTGATTGACCAGGATGAACAGGGTGGAACACGCGTATCGACAGAATCAGAGAAATAGATGGAATGAAACTAGCATCGGGATGTCGAGCTCATTTGAGGCTTGTTCGGGCCAGCAGATGGTCCGGGTATGGCTTCGCCGAGACAGAGAGAAATGTAAGAGAGCGTCCACGGATAGCCCAGCGTATTATCCTACGGTAGCAGCAAAATCCATTCGGCATTTGTCCACCAAGTAGTGTAGTTTTGATCGTCAAGTGCCCGCCGATGGCTGTACCAAATAATATCGGCAGCCCCAATGCAATCTTGGGAATCTCGGCAAGTGATGGCGGGTGCTTGCTCTCCCTCGGAGGCTCGGCGTTACTACAGGGGTGGCGGAGCTCCAATCCGTAGGCGCCGGAGAAGAGAGGTTCTCATGCGTGTCATCCCAGTTCCATGCCGATCGCAACCCACCCGATCGCGCTTACCCATGAGGAAGGAAAGGAGTAGAATCAATTGGATATCGTTACTGACGATAGGGGGTGACAGGGCTGAGATGCGAGCTCGCTTCGCGGCAGTAGTCATGAGACGTTGTTGTTTCGAGGTTGATCTGTTCATTCGCTTGGGCAAGATTTTCCCCCGCTTGCTGGGAGATCTTCGAAGTGAACTCATATTTTTGTGATCAACAGTTTCTCCTGGTCCGCCGACCAGTGATGGTAGCATACGCCTACGAGAGGACAACCTGGACCCGTTCGTAGTTCCCTTCGTGGGCTTCGGCCTCCCATCCCTGTTCCCTCGCTTCCCCGTGGTTGCTGATTGATGACTGACGGTACGGTTAGATGTTTCGTTGATTCGAGTAGGCGTATCGCGACTCACGGTTCTCCCGGGTGGAGTGGTGTATCCGGGGGACACACCTGAGGGGGTGATTTTCCATCAGCACAACTCCGGGCCCAGTACGTTCCAGGTCAATTGTCGCCCTTACTTAATTAATCCCAAGTCCCAGCCTGAGTCTGCCGAACGGGGTGCTGCGAATAATTCGTTGTCATCTGCATCATACCGATGAGGGATTGCGGCGAGAGTAGTAACGTTTTGATGAGATGACCACCTTACGATGCGCAATCGGAGCTCCGATCCGGAGACTGTATTCATTACGATACGATATATATATAAATATACATATATACAACATAGTCGTGGTGGGGAGATTCTCCCTCGGATATCCTTCATACCCCTGTGTCAGGCTTCCCTATCCGAACCCTGGGAGTGGGATACTGCTGACAACAAGCCAATTCGATCGAAGTCATTTTGAAATTCATTATTCCTTCTTAGGTTACCGTACCGCGCGATCATCGGGGGTTCAACCCAAACCTACTAGGGAGGGGAAACTGGAGCGTCCGGAGAGAAACGATTAATCTCGATCGATGAACCGGCCAAAGATCCAAACCGCGACATGGCTAGGACAGGCGCTGCGGGGGGATATGTTTTGACATCCTGCGTCGTAAGTTCCTCCCTTTCCATTCCCCGACCAATATATCGTTGTTTTCCAGTTCGACGCGAATCCGAAAGATTTTAACCAAATTTCGGATTCGTGAAAAGGTCCCCTTCTCATACCGTACGATTTTATACCGTACGGTGGTCAAATGGTTGTGCCCCCGAAGAAGAGGAGGTGGGCAACACCCCGACCCTGGTATCTCGTAATACTATGGGTCCCGGACCCAACAACCATCACGCGACAGATAACTGCTCGCGAACGCGCGAGTTGGTGCTTGATGAATCTCACAACGGATTGAGTCTCCCTCCGGATACCGCCAAAACTCTTCCCGAAACACGCTAGAGCTGGTGTAGGGTGTGATGGGTCCCGCTCATTCATCCATCCTCGAACACGAGTCAGGGGATCGCAATGAGCAGGGGCGTTAGGGCTCGATTTGACATCGTAGTTCCGATGAGGTACAATAGATATGACGGACGCTGCTAGGAGTGCTGGAAGATCGGTTCTCAACCATTCAGCTCGGTGGCGCGGAGTGCGGGTTCGAATCCCATCGTCTATCTAATCCCTTCCTTCCCTGGCCCGACCCAGCACAGAATCAATATTGACTCGGGCGGGTAGGAAAGACTCACTCAGAGGCATGTATTTATTCATTGGCGAATTCCTTACCAGAAAGGGAGAAACTCCCATCCGAGCAAACCAAATAGCGCTCTTAGTTCAGTCCGGTGGAACGCGGGTCTCCAAAACCCGATGCCGTAGGTTCGAATCCTACAGAGCGCGGTAGCATCGTTATGGTCGTCATCAACTAACTTCTCCATACATAGAATTGGCCGCGTCCCTGGCTCCTTCCGTTGGTTGACCGACCCTATAATCATTGATAGGATCCGATTGGTATCCGCGGCTTAAAAGCGGGTTCTCATGAGCGTCGTATCTCTCATCCAACAACTGATCCGATCATCGCTCACCGCGGCGGTGTTGCAAATATGCAGTTACGGATGGTCCAGCTGGAGTTATTGGAATCAAACCCGATACGGTTCCGGGTAGTGGGGCTTCAACCGTTTTCCCTCCCAGGGCCAACGAAGGTGATATCTTCTGGCCTTTCTTTGTATATCTAGTCCCCGAGTATGCTCCGAGTCTCTGTAACCATGATATATCCATATGCGGTCCCTCCCATCAAGCGAAACCCTCCCAGATCCCTCCCTCCCCTCACTCAGCTCAATATTCCGTTCGGAAGGATTCATTCTCCCTTTCGATCCGTACGAGATTGATCCGGTATCAAGGAATTTGTATCTTGCGGGGACCGATGGATGGAACCGGAGCTGAAGCTAGGGCAGCCGAAGGAAGTCCCGGGTGATCGAATATGGTGGGCGTAATGCAGAGACAGGGACACTTGGCAACGATAACGGTTTTAGTATACACCTACGTGATGCAATTCTCCAGGTGCTTACGTTCGATATTCCATGGAATCGGATAGGTGGATGATAGAAAGGTCACTGCTGGGATTGGCGAACGGCTTTTCACTCATTCATAGTCAATCGGTTCGGTATTGCCATACCCATCCATGCCTATCCGTCTGTAGAGACCCTATATATGGATATATAGATATCTAGATATATAGATATACGAATAGGGATGTGAGATACACTACCACCTACCGCCGTGCGGGACAGCGAGCGGTATGCTCGGGCCACCCAATCTGAACTTTATGATGCGGATGGATAGATAGATAGATAGATAAATAGATAGATAGATAGAAAGCAAATGATGACAGTTCCGGGAAGGTGACCTTAGTGAGGATTGACCCAGACCTTCGAACCAGCAAGCAGACATTTCATGATTTCATGGTCGTCTACCGTCATGCCGTTCGCACTGCTTTATCCCGTGCCCTGTTCTCTCCATACTTCTTCATTATTATTACCTCTGTACAAACCTTTACTTCCCTATCTAGAACTGTGCGTTTTGACAGCGCCAAGTAGAGGTTCACCCACACGCTCACTCGAGTGAGCGGAATTCCAACCAGTCACGATAGACACGATGCCTGGATGGTTTTTTGGCCGTCTCTTCCGATGCGTGCGCGGATAGAGCATGTTCACGCCTCGGGACCCGCCCCCCAGCTCGGTTCCAGGGAATCATGAATGTATTCACTCGCGATAGATATATGTTGGGAAGGAAGGAAGAAGAATCCGAAGAAGAGAACCGGAAGTATTCGTTACTCGGCGGTAATGTCGGTCATGCGCCTTGTTAGCTGCCGCCAATCATACGGCCACTCCCCCGCTCCGCGGAAATGCCGAATCTAGCAATGATCGGGAGACGAGGGAGGGATCGATCAGTAGATCACGTGTATGGAAGGAACAACGATGTGACGACGGCTGTGCTCGCCTAGAGGTACTACTACTACTACTACAATAGCCCGTCTGAGCATCGCACCCGCTAGCGTCTTCCTAATAGCACGAAGCACGGCCATATTCTCATTCCAATAATCTGCTCGCCGCCTCGAGGGAGAACGTCATGCGGAGGTGCCGCCTGCGTATCGGTCACCGAAACGGCTGCTCTGCTACCCCGAGATAATAGCGGGGTTCAACTGCACCATATATTCTATTCCCGCTCTTCTCGCCCAGTGTGTGTTCCTTCTTCCTTCCCTCCCTTCCCGAGAGCAACCTGTCTTGCCACGTTGAAGATACGCTAGCTATACTGGTCTAGCACGCTTACTGAGGGGATACCCTCTGCAGGGTCGACAATCGGGGCTTCAAGGACATTTCAGTGGATTATACCCAACCCAGCTGGCCAGCTCTGCTCGGTGGACGTGGAATCGATACCACCCCCGCCTACGGGAAAGAAACATGTAATAACACGGAGCTAACCATGTCTGGGAGCACGGGAGAACGCCCTTTCGCCGACATTGTCACCAGTATTCGATATCGGGTGATTCATAGCATCACCATACCTCCCTTGTCCATCGCGGGTCGGTTATTTGTCAGTACGGGCTCGGCTTATGACGTCTCCGGGAGTCCTCGACCAAACGAGTATTCCACGGAGAGCCGGCGAGATATTCCATTAATAACTGGCCGTTTCGATTCGTCGGAACAAATCGATGGATTCACTGGATCCTCGCAGAGGACGACAGCAATGACTATAGATAGAACTCATCCGATCCCCACAGCCAGATGGCCGGCCATTCATGGACCAGCCGTACCTACGGTCCCCCTCCCAGGATCAATACCAGCAACGCAATCCATACAGCGGCGAATCCTACCCGGAGCGCGAAGCTACGAGACAACGGAATCCGAACGAACAAAGTGTGGAATTGAACCGTACCAGCCTTTACTGGGGGCCGTTACTAATCCCCGCACCCGCTGTTTCATTCCCCAATCACTCCTCCAATCAATCATGCCAAATAGTTCATTGGTCCGCGCGTCGTAAAGACCTAGGTCCGATCGCCCGTGACCGCCCATGCGCAGCCATGGCCACCTGGTCAGGCATGAAAGGAAGTAGGATAGACGGCTAATACCACCGGAAGGACCCCTCCGTGGCTGGTAGGCACTACAGTCGGTACCCTTGTGATCGGTTCAGTAGGTATCTCTTTTCATGGTCCACACTCAGGATCAGGGTCATCCCAATGACAATGGGATGTGGATGACCTACATCGGCTGATGGCCGTACGCATGCCCGCTTCTTTCTATTATCTATTGGTCAGTCCAATAATGAAAACCAACACTCTAACCCGTTCCGGGCTCGTGGTAAATAATGTGTGGAGTATCGATCGCCTAACTCATGGAAACTAATGGTCGTCCGACCTCCGTTCTTTGGCCTCGAGTCATGTCTTCTCCCTCCCCCTAGCTCACCACGTCGGGGAGCGTCAAACGCGTCATATGACATCTTCTCAACTTGTTGGTTGAGATGAAGCCAATTATCCGTTGGTATGGAACGTACGGCAGTTGGGTGGAGGGAAGGAAGGGACGATAGGGGCGTACGGTAGCTATTCCTCGCCCATACGTCGAATACGCAGAACAATGACATAATACCTTCTTCCTCGCTGCTAAAACATATCCAGCATGAATGACGAAGATCGCATGATCACGAGTCCCGAGCAAGGGATCATTTATGCTCATAGTGAGACCTCAATCGGCCCATAATCAATGATGAGTATCCGCTAAAGGCTGCGTGGATCCCGCACCTCCTAATCCGGTTTGTAGTATCAAACAAAATTCGTTTTCTCGAACATAATAGGGCGAGAGTAGTATCCTGAACCCCAGGTGCCCAGCCGCTCTCTGTTCCGGACCGTATAAAACGAGCTGTGGGGGGTCAATGAGCAATAAGAGATCCAATTAGCGAATATCACTGAGTGCGGTGATTGACGTGGATACCGGACCTAGGTCGTCTTTTCGCCTCAGAGTGGGGCTGCTACGAGGAGAATCAGGAGAAGAAGAAGAGGGAGGTTAGAGCTGAGTGAGCTCTTCGTCCCTCCCCAATCACGTCACGGATCCATATACCTAATCACACACCGGTATCGGGGTAAACTGGCCGTGAGAAAGAGTAGTACCAAAAGCTAGAACCAGCCAACATGTTACTACTCACGTACGGCTGTGGAAGGCGTGTCCAGCAAAAAAGAATAAGTGTAAACCATATTCATAACCATTATTCAATGCGCAACAAAACTCGACGAGTCGTGTTTCAATGGGGGACTCTCCTGCGGGATGGATGATCATCGATCCTTCATTCACCCTTTCCGACACCCCAGCGGACGCCTCACTACCATACAGAAGAACATTATCTCACATAACAAAACAACATACAATACAGAACATAGTTGGTGCATAAGGCGTAACGCCAAAAATGATCTGTCATTGCCCCGATTGACGACTCTTCATGCACGGGCATTATTGCGACTCGCGGAAGAGCTGTTAGTTCTTCATCTCGGCCAATTGGACCTTCTCGAACTGTTTCTTCTTAGGTACTGGGAGTGTCTGTGCCGGAATAACCGATGCTGGAAATAACAAAGGACCTTGAACGCGTGACGGATCTTGAGGTGCTATTTCTGCGTCTCCCTGACCGGATCCACCTACATTAGGATTATTGGTTGACGGTTGATCGGCTTTAGTCAATTCACCCTCCGTAACGGTTAGTTCCGGTCCTCGCGGCGCGGTCTCAACCACCGTACGACCATCCGGTGTATTATCAGTCGTTGCCTCATATCCACCCTTATCTTTGCGCACTATTTGACTCGCTCTGCCCGCGACTGAGGCGTTGCAAATTGTGTTGTTACTCTTGCTCCCATCGGGATGAATTTGTCCTCTCCCCCTGTTACCACCCACATATATTGGGTACTTCGGAAGATGAGCCCCTTCCTCGGTGGCAGGGTCCGGCGGGAGGATGGGGGACGCAATCTCACTGTGCTTCGCACCAGGGACGGGACCTGTCACCGGAATATTTGTTTTATCGGGACGATGAGCCTGAAAGAAAGGATTACCCACTCTCTCCCGGATTTCGGGAGTGATACGCTCGGGAGGGGCCAATTTGGATCCTTCGGGTGGAGTGGGGACGGCTCCCGCGTTCGGAGCTCCTTTCTTACCGTTAGCCGGTACTTGCTTCACTCGCGCGTCATAAGGTATTCTCACGACTGCTTCGGATGCGGTATCCGGGAGTACAGGCTGCGGAACCTCGATATCCACGGGTTTCTTCGCCGAGTGACGATTGGCACATACGATACGCCCAGTGGCCTCTCGAGGGTTTTCATAACCCTGCTGCGCAGAGATCGGATGTGATTTCGGGGTGGGAGGCCGAGCCATTATAGCGCTCATTACGATAAGGATCGGGATTGATCGAGTCACCAGCTTCACCCCATAAGTATTCTTATTCTTCGGCGTGGTCCGATGGTTCGTTTCAAAGATTTTCGCGGGGTGGATGCCTTAAGCGTTCCGTCGCGGGAGACTCCACGTGTTTGTTCGCGACCATGCAATTGCGGTAGTGCGAGAAGGCTCGGTGCGGGGTTAGGCGGATGAGAAGAGTATACTACTTCTACCCCGGATTGATCTAGGGTACGGTATCATCGAACGTCAAATCTTCGAAGAAGCCCGTACCGTAGTTTCTGCTCAGCCATTATTCGGATGGCCCACGTTCCAGATGATCTATGCGCATGGTACTTGTTGCGGAACCTCAAAGGTCCTGGTATGCGAACAATATTCATTCGCCGTCAATGCGAATACAGGAGCTGCGTACGTAGATTCCCGCAGGCCCTCGTCGTTTGGTCTTGCGCGGGAAGGAAGGAAATAAAGTCCTTGATCCTTCGAGTAGTTGGCGATTCGTGGAGCTCGAGGATAGATACCATTCATTCCCGATTGAGGAACCCGCTCGAAGTTGCCTCGACCCAACCAACAAGATGATTTCCTATTCATCTGTTCTTCCGTCTCACAGCCCCTCTCTCCTTCTGTGGTGAGACTTCATCAGTGAATGAAGACCATATCTGATATCGATCTGGCTGGATCCATTCGAAGAATTTGATACTGGAGAAATGCCCATTCGTTCAGGAACGCCACAATGTACGACGAAGAAGTCACCTACTTCCTTCCGTAGCCATGTGCGGTGGGCTCGCTCTCCGATACCCTCTGGATACGAGCGAGACTGATCTTTCGTTGGCCGATATGTCTATTTGACATCTGTTGAGTAGCCTCGTACGCGCTGTGGGGGTGGGGTTTGATCACTTCACTCAGCTAATCACCCGATCTCGTCGGTTTCGTTAGTGCTATCCCTACGCCTCAACAATCTCTTGGTCCTCTAACGCGTCGGAGCCCATCAATAAATAATCAGCTGGCGGCTCCAGGGCCCAAGAAATAATGGATGGCTAATCCCGATCGAGTTGTTCGTCGAGGTTCCTCGAGGAAGTCCTTCGAGGCATTTAGGTAGGGAACGAACGAGCTGATTCGGCAGCTTCTCGTTCCATGTCCCGTCGGATGCTTCCTCTCCGGAAGAACATTCTGTTGCTGGCCATATGCGAGTTGGTTGCGAGAATCGATACCTTCTTCCATCCGTATCGCTTGTACGTATCCCTCCCAAAGGAAATCGAGCGAGTATAGATCCGAGTCTTCTCTCCCGGTTTACCGCTCAGTGGTGAAGGAATCATTCCTGGAATCCTTGTCATACCTGTCGCACTACCTACACGGGATTGCCACGAGGGGAAAGAACAGGCCCGAGATACCATGGAAACACATGACAATCCCTTGCACAAAGGGAGTGAGCAAATCAATCCCTCTCTAGGGATTCCGATAAAAACCCTGCGCCGAAAGGTCAAAATGACCTACCCACCCTTCAATAGGTTTGGTTCTACCCGAGGCCATTCGGATTGCTGATCCGTAAGGCCTCCAAGATGTGAAATCTTATGGGTGTAAGGAATTCAAGGTGGTTCCTATACAACACCCGGATATGCGCATGTGGGAATGACTTACTTGATTCCCATTCGAGGCAAAACTGTCGATCGCACCTGCTCATTTCTATCTCACCCTAGAATACATCATACACTGATCGCGGAGGATCCAGTGCCCGAGCCGGTACACCAATCGGATAAATGTTGATTATTTAGACTACTACTATTACGCGACACGGGCTGGACCCGTAATGAGCTAGCTCATATTGAAAGCAATTTCTTTTTTGGCATTTACAATGCGTTCGGACTTCCTTCGAAGAAAAAGAGCAAGAAGGTCAGCATATTCGGTCCTTCCTCACGAGCAAAAGGTGAATACATTCATGACTGGGCCCGGGTATGAGTACAGCGGGATACAACATTCACCGCGGCCACGAGATATCATGCAATCTCGTCCCCCTCTGTATGTACGAGCGAGAAGGCCATCGTGATTGCTGGGGGGACTAGACCCACTGGAGGCACAAATACAGAGGGTGGATGAGAGGCTGCCGTATGAAAATCACCTCGGATAAGAGGGTATTTGGGCTTATGATGAGCGGGAGCAAGCGGCTTGTGGGATGACTTCCTTCCCTCGGGGGTGCCAGGTGATAACTTCGCTTCCGTCTGTCGGGGGATCAGATGTCCTTGATTGAACATTTTATTCTTACCGCTCGTCCAACTCATTAATTCCTTCCCCACTCACATGTATAATCGTGCGTGACATGCTTGCCCCAGGAGCAGAATACCCGCCGAGTATGTCGAATCCCGCTCGGGATCGCCTCAAACCGAAACAGAATTGTGACGGTGCGATAATCCGTTCCTATCTAGAGAGTAATATGATAACTCGAGTCATCATATATATATCGAGCTGCGGGGTGGCAATCGGGCTGACGACAATAATACACCCGTCTCCGACGAACGATTCTACGGTTCTTAGGTGGAGAATCTAGGGTTCTGGAGCAATAATCATGTTTTCATCCGTCGTGCAGTCAGGTGCCGTGATATCCTTTTGTATGTAGAGGTTCAGTTCTATACGTACCTCCCATTTGCGTTGCGGATGATAATACCTATGCTCGTTCCTCCCTCAGGGCACCCCCAACAATGTTCCGTGGTGCTGCCCACGTCGGTCGTAGTCTCGAGTGAGTGTTTGACAAACAGTATGTCCTCGGTAACAACTGACAACAGCTAGCTGTTTCGAAATGCCCCTCTGCCCCCAACTCCTATCCTCTCTATAGGTATTCCGATTGATTCCTCGTATCCGCGTATCGGGACGTGAACTACTCTTTCTTCAAAATCGGATAGTGAAGCGTATCCACTATACCAGTAATGGCCTACAAACCCGCTCAGTGCTGGAATCAGGAGGGGGATAGTCCTGAATCATGACTCCCGGGAGCATGAGGCTAATAAAATTCAAGTTGTTTTTGTTTCATCACAAGTTTCAAACAGTAGTGAATCACACGAATGCCCGTGCGGCGATCACCCATCTACGCGATTCACTTATTCTTCCTTCCGCGTGAGACTCCATCCGATTCGAGGGTGGGTGATGGACAGACAAACAGACAATGAACATTCAACCGAGCGGAGTTGGAAGACATACGGCAATCTCCACCCACGGCTTTTCAAGGTTCGGGTCAAAACCCTACATTCCACATTTCCGCCCGGCGAGGCCTCCAGGCTGTGCTGTATTTCGAAACCCCTAGGACTGAAGACCGATAGCGAACCTCGTCATTGAAGAAGGGATCGATCATATATGATTCCATAGAAGACCGGGCAATAACGATTGTTAGTGAGTCCGATGGGCCGATTCCTCCCTCTCCTCTGGCACCCCGAAGGGGTGAAGAAGAAGAAGGATTAATGACCCATTACCGCTGCTCGCGCCGTTGCTACCCGATAACATGCTCGGTATGGAGGGCTCGAGAGGTAGCCCCTAGACCTTCCACCAAGAGCCGTATCAAAGAGTGTCAGCTGTATCAAAGAGTGTCAACCGTATCAAATTCGGACTTGATTTCTTTCCGTGCCTCGCGAGCCGCAGCTGGTTCAGGACTCCACTTACTAGCTTCACGAATAGCCTCATTACCCTCAAGAGCTGGATCACGTCCTTCGTTACGGGCTTGTACACAAGCTTCCAAAGCGACTCGATTAGCTACTGCACCTGGTGCGTTCCCCCAAGGGTGGCCCGAAGTTCCCCCGCCGGGTTGTAGTGCAGAATCGTCTCCAAAGATTTCGGTCAAAGCGGGCATATGCCGAACGTGAATGCCTCCGGAGGCGACGGGCGGGACACCAGGCATGGATACCCAATCTTGGGTGGGATGAATACCGCGACTTCGGTCCTTGTCAATATGATCATCCCGAAGCGGATCCGCGAAACCTAGGGTTACTTGGCGTTCCCCCTCAAGCTTACCCACCACGGTACCTGCATGGATGTGATCTCCACCGGACGTGCGTGATGCTTTGGCCGATACACGGGGATGAGTACCATGATTTCTTTGTCTGTCAATAACAGCATGCGTAGCGCGATGGATATGTGGGAGTAGACCATTGTCCCGGCAATGATAGGCCAGACTAGTATTTGCGGTAAAACCTCCAGTCGAATGGTCATGCGTGGTGGTGGGCACTCCCGATTCCCTAGCGGATTCTGCCCTCTTCATCGTTTCGTCGCGCGCGCCCGCGGTAGCATTCAGGTGATGACCCTTAATCTCGCCTGTCTCAGCCTGGGCCTTATAAAGAGCTTCCGCTACGAATACGAAACGGTCTCGCCGACGCATGAATGGTTGAGGATTCACGTTCTCATCATCTTTGGTGAAATCGAGTCCACCACGAAGACGTTCATAGGCTGCTCTGCCGTAGTTTTTAGCGGATAGACCCGACTTGGGTTTGGTAGTACATCCCAGCGAAGGACGGCCATGTTTGTTCGATTTATCCCTTTCGACTTGGATACCGTGAGGCGGACCCTTGGAGGTCTTGGAATAAGCGGGGGGGATTCGCAGATCCTCCGAACGCAGGGCTCGTGAGGCCTTGAATCCAGAAACATTACCCACAATGGAGGTGGACATGTTGGTAACGGAACCTTCCTCAGACGGGTCCGAAGGATGGGCTGCATAGGCAATGTATTGATCTTTTTCCCCGGGAACGGGTTCGATATCGTAGCACCGACCTTTATAACGATCAAGATTAGTAAGTCCGTCGGTCCAAACGGTAGTCCACGTGCCGGTGGAGGATTCCGCGGCTACTGCGGCTCCCGCTTCTTCGGCCGGCGCTCCGGGTTGCGGGGTCGTTCGGGATGCTGCCGGGATATCGGTGGCTAGAGTCTCGTAATCGGGAGTGTAATGAGTTAATCTGTAATCCCTCACGCCGGCCTTGGATCCAACACTTGCTTTGGTTTCTGTTTGCGGTGACGTGGGTTCCTCCCCGAAGTTCAATCAATAACTCTTGCAAGGATGAATGAGGTCTGCTCGACGGATGAAACGTTCTATGACTCGATCACGGGTCGACGACAAAGCATTATTTGTCGCACCGCCCCCTGGGCTGGCCCTGGAAGGATCTTTCTCGACAGCAAGGCACTACCATTGTATCTTGTTCTCTATACGTCACGCAACCTGGTTGGTCAGTATCCGTGGAATCATCTTCGTCACAGAGGGCCTCTGGAGGAAGAAAGTACAACCTACAGGGTTCGAACGAGCATTGACTGGGTTGGGTAATGACTGTTCGGGATAAGTAAGATCGTCGGCGAGAGCGACTATCCCCCCACCGCCTCGGGGAAGGAATGATCGCCTTGCGAGTGGGGGGGGAAAGAAGCGCTCCCTCCCGTGAGATGACGCCGTCCGTGGCTCCGCGATCCCCGTATGGTTTGCCCTTCCGCGGGACCCAGAAGAGTAAGTAGCCCGCGTGAAACCGCTTGATTGACGAGGAGCGAGTGGAGGATATAGAATATCTGTGTAGAGTATCGGCTGGGGGCACTAGGAGCGCTGGAAGGACGATAATATGATCGGGCGGGATTGAGTTCAATCTTATTATGTATTATTATTATTATTATTCTCATATGGCTGCAGAATCATGGTATGAGTTCGTCAATCCCCCCGGAAAGGAAAACTGTATCGCAAGGGTGGTAAGTGCTGTTATATCCTGCGAGGGCGGAACCAGAGGAATGAACTGATTTGCACCAACAAGTATGAGTGAACTAGGGCGGGCCCACTCCATCGAACGATCTAGTACCGAAGATCCTGATCAGTACGATCAGCGGATAATCCAATACCACCGGGATCCCACGAAAATCAATGCTCTCGCTTCCGGGGTTGCCCCCCGCTCCGGGAATGCGGGACGTACTACCCAGATTATTGGTCCAGTCCCAGATGTGTCTCCCTCCCCGGACGAGATGCCTGGCATCTACAATCCTTCGACGGTCAAAGGCCGAAATCCGGCTGGTCAAGAAATCAATGCCACTCGCGAGGTACAACAATCCCTGGGGAATAATGAGGTGCGAGCTGCAGCTACGAGCGCGACGGATGGCCCGACGAGGGGAATGGAAGTTATTGACACGGGAGCTCCCCTGAGTGTGCCGGTCGGTGAAGCTACTCCTGGACGAACCCTCAATGTTCCCGGGGAACCTGTCGATGATTTAGGTTCCGTGGGTGCCGGCACAAAACCTCCCACCCATAGAACCGCTCCAGCCTCCGCGCAGTCAGATACCAAACTACCGATCTCTGAGACGGGGACCAAAGTGGTAGATCCGTTAGCTCCTCACCGCCGTGGAGGAAAGATTGGATCGTCCGGAGGGGCCGGGGTTGGAAAAACAGCACCGATCATGGAATCGATTAACAACACCGCCAAGGCCCACGGGGGCGTATCCGTATCCGGCGGGGCGGGAGAGCGTACCCGCGAGGGGAACGACCTTCACATGGAAATGAAAGAACCGAAGGTCATTAATGAACAGAATATTTCCGAACCAAAAGTGGCTTTGGCCCACGGTCAGACGAATGAACCACCGGGAGCTCGTACGAGAGTTGGTTCAACCGCTTCAACCACGGCCGAATATCCCAGGGATCCTAATAAGCAAGACGTACCCCCGTCCACCGACAATACCCCTCGATCTGCTCAAGCGGGATCCGAAGTCTCCGCTCCATCAGGTAGAATGCCTCCCGCTGTGGGCCATCAGCCGACGCCCGGCACAGAAACGGGTTCTTCGCAAGAAAGAATTACTTCCACAAGAGAGGGACCTACCACCCCCACTCAAGCGGTCCATGTACCCGCGGACGATTTGACCGACCCAGCTCCAGCCACAACATTCGCGCATCCGGATGCTACCACCGTGCTCTCTAGGGGATTAGCTGCCAAGGGTACTCACCCAGCAGTAGATCCCTTAGATCCAACTCCTACCACGCCTCAACCCCGGATTGCTGGCGAGCAACACTACAGAACTGCGCAGGGAGTGAAGCAAACTCCGCAACGTTACAAGGAACCTCAAGACATTACAGCTATTCCTGGACTTGATGAATCACCGGAGGAAGATCGTTTGCCAGTGGCGAGAGCGCGAAAGATAGAACGTTCCTTATCGCAACCCTTTCTCGTGGCAGAGGTGCTTACCGGTTCTCCTGGGAAACACGTCACTCCCGCAGAAACTACCAAGGGTTTTCAAATGGTCCCCACCGGAGAATTAGATAGTCCTCCCGAACAACCTTTCCACCCGGTAGGTAATATCGATGAAGCGACCGCGAAGGCTGCAATGGTCTAATGAGCGGAGATCTGACAAAACGACTCCAAACCCCCGCGCAATGACTCCTAATCAAGTTGTTCGGAATCCGGAAGCTCTGGAGGTTATTCTATCCACAAGTAGTGGTCAAATCGGCGTATTATCTAACCACGCTCCACTCCCCGCAGCCCCGGACATAGGGACACCCAAAATATGTATCGATGGGCAATGGTCCATTCCGGCGCTGATGGGCGGTCCTGCTGTGGTGGATGAGAATCGAGCTACCGCATCGGCAAATAAAACGGATGAAGCCGTGGATATTGATCCCCAACAGGCTCGGGAGGTTTATCTAAGAGCTCGGGCTGAACCAGCTCAAGCCAAAGGAGGCAAACAGACTATCGAGGCTAATTCAGCATTCAGAAGGGCTAAGGCACGGTTAGACGCGGTCGCAGCTCTTGCCCCCGGGATGACGTGACGCAATAATGGGTTCGGGGATGGAGAGATGAAACATTATTCGTATTGACGACACTCACTTCTTATATCCCCCGTCGAAAAATGGGTACGGGGTAATAACCAGAGGTTTTTTTACCTACTATTGGATTCGAACCAATGACCCTCGCCGTATGAAAGCGATACTCTGACCGCTGAGTTAAGTAGGTCATTATCCGCATCATCCATTCTAATCATAACTTCACCAGTGGGCAATCAGTCGCTTACACCCAAGTATCTGTGGCCCTCCCTAACCGGCGAGAGTACTACAGTAGATAATACTGCTTCTGGAAGAAAAAAGAACCCATAGCAGGGTCGTGGCGGAGCGTGTACCACCGATTATGCCAAACAACATCGGTTGTTCCTCGATCGGAGGGGGAAAATGATGGTACCCGTAGCAGCTCCGTGGAGAGCAATAGCGTGACATCAGATATCTCTCTTTTTGTTTTGTTTGCGTGGCAACCGGGTACGGGTATTTATTCACTCCATCAATATGGTCAGATCCGGTTGTTCGTGTCGACTCATCATTGCTAGATGTTGCTGGGATGAGGGTATGGTGGACCCACAGATATTCCATTTTCTTCGTCAGAATCCAAGGGCTTTGCCTGCCGCCTGCGAGTAGTGCATCGAATCGCTTCCTGGTTGCGATGGACATCTTTGCTAGTGAATGCCGTCGAACTTAGATGCGTCAGACGGCAAACTCTTCGAGGTACTTTCGGACTACTGTTCGAGCTACTTCGGGCGTGGAGCCGTCCCGATGGAGACCCCCTTCGGGCAGGAAGGACTCGGTCGGCTTATCCCCCCGAGCGGGAGCCCCAATGCGGGAGAGCATCCTGCTCCGGGTTATCAGAATTGGATGGAGTAGCATCCACGAGAAACTCATTCGGTTTGTCACTGACCGATAATGCCGTGGTTCAGATCTGTGGGGCCTGATCCCCATTCGCCTGATGCGGAATGAGACATGAGACCCCACAATCTCTTTGTTGTTGTGTGACAGAACCATTAAATGACCGATGGTGACGAAATGCAGGTCGTTTGTTTTCCTTCCCCGACTCCCTCCTCTGGCTACCTTCCACTGACAGAAATGATTGCTTGTTTGGTATGACGTAGTGGCTGGTCGAGAAGAATCAAGCAAGGATCGAGAAGCGGTGCAACAAATGACGAAGAAGCCCAGGTTGGCCCAACTACGTGCGGATCCGGGGCCTTTATATATAACGAGTACTTTTTTCTTTCGCGCTCGATCGAATAATCTATTCGGAACTTACTTCTGGGGAGGGGTTTATTCATGCTCTCGATCCTCGAGTACAATCCCCTCCAGCCATCCCCACTAACAGCTAGTCCCGCCCCCCTAGCAGCTTACCCGATTCCTGGCACTGCGGCACCCGTCAGCGGAGGGCCAGAAAAGTTCCTTGGTTACGAATCGGGTATGGAATCTATGGGAGACACTCGGACCCAATTCCAGATTCGTTACTACATGTTCGCCTCAGTCCCTGTCGCTCCTGATGCCGAAACAGTTTCTCTCCACCCATGGGCCACGAGCTTTCGCGAATCGGGTGTATCCGCTTTCACCGAAGCTTCCACTTCCGTCGCTATTCCGATTGTTGGCTCGGTCTACGCGCGGCGAAAAGGAGCATTGGAACGGTATCAACTGACGAATGTTTCGGGTGCGATAACAGTATTTTGTGGAACGATTCCGTGAATCCAGTGGTTAATTCGATGGGGCCTTCCGGCGTGGATCGGGCAACCCCGGATTCGATCATACCGACCACTCCGAATGATGTCACGAATCGGGCTAGGCTCCCCAGCCCACGGCCTCCCCCCTATGGCACTAGTTGTTGTTTCATCGAATTCGCTCCGCTCATCGGTTCACGATCCGATTCCGATCGTCACGGTTCAGTACCGAGATCTAGCCCCAGACAGGCTGACCTAATAATAACGGCCGGCACTGCGACCACGAAAATGGCTCCTTCCTTAGTGAGATCGTACGAGCAGACGCCTGAGCCCAAGCATGCGATCGCCATGGGAGCATGTACCGTCACTGGAGGCATGCTTAGTACCGATCCCCACAGCACCGTTCGCGGAGTGGATAAATCAATTCCCGTAGATACTTACCTGCCGGGTCGCCCACCGAAGCCGGAGGCTATTGCAGATGCTACCATAAAGCCTCGCGAGAAGGTTTCTCTCGACACGTATGACGATTCTAGGGATAAGCTTCGAGAAGGAAATAGATTCCTCACCCCGAACCATCAATTCATAATTGTGTCCAATATGCGTCCTTGAAGGGTGTTGTGGCAAACATGCTCGACAAGTCCCTTGGGGCTCGCCCTCAAAGGAGTGGAGTGGGGCGAATAAGCCCTCGAACAACCGAAATGAGAATGCTCGGTATCCCAATGCGGGACTTATGCGACGAAAGCGGCGTGGAACGAAACACAGAGAGGTTTTGTGACAAATTCCATCAATTGAACTAGAATACGTTGTTAGATGCCGCAACTTATTATTCGGCGAGTGATGGGAAGGTGCAGGGCCAATTGCCAGCCCGGCTCGCCGAGCATGAGTCAGCTCACAGACCTCCAGGTTTTGACCACCAAGGTATCGAGACCCCACAAATCCAATCTGAGGATCGGCCCTCCGTAGCTGTCGCTTCATACGTCTATGGTTCCAACCATCCCCGTGCCCAGTGCGCTCGTGACGCGGCTCCAGGGGGACTATCGGCTAGCGTGCATCACCCCGCGAAAGTGCAGGATGACGCGGATCAACCCGAAGAATTATGTATAAAAGCATCTGTTTCGAAACAACATCCCAGAATTCCGTCCGTTCTCCGGGTTCGGAAGAGCGCGGATCTCCAAGAACGGGAATCGCATGACATGTCGGGGACCTTTCATGACAGTCATCCACGTCTGAAACGTATACCGATGCCCGATACTCGGATCGGCCGGCCCCCGCGCAAAGATCATACCGTGCCTGATTTTCACGAGCTACAGGATTCTCTTCGAATAAAACAGAGGTGCCGGTAAAGTCAAGTTGTATACCACCGCTCACCATCTCATAATTCTTATTACTCCCTCCCAGAGCACGGAGTCCGCATGAATTTCCTCCTGAGAATTGTTTGCGCGTCAAGGCTCTTTGAACGGGCATAGGTTGACAGTAGTATCCTTCTCAATCAGATCGAAAGCCATGCGCCTCTCGTACCTTAGCGGGGAAACAAAGTATTATGAAGAATATTCGAGCCCTCTCTATTGTCCCGGTTCCAGCAGATGTTCAGAAGGTTGCCTTGGCACCTTTTTGCGTTGTACGAACCGGTAGTAGCCTTGTTCCTATCCGAATGAGCATAAGAATAGAGTAATGGTGGAATGGAGGGGCTGACAGGTAGCGGGGAGGCAGGCCTCTGGTCAATCTTCCTCGTGAGGTGGAACGCTACGACACGATGATAACCCTACCCTCCGCAATCAATAATCAATCACGCGTAACCGATCCAATGCGCGATCACGGAACCGTAATGGTGCGCAACCTGGGTTCAGAACTGGTGGCACGAGGATTTTCAATCCTCCCTCCGATCTACTGAGCTATCCCGGCTGAAGCGATAAGGGACTGACTCACTCCATCGCTAGGGCCGCTGCTTAGGAAGCTACTATGACGGAGGGAGCTCCCGACGGTGGGTGGTCATCATCCATCTCCAGCATCGGAGCCAGCCGCCTTGTTGTGATCGACCAGCCCTCAATTCAAAACGCGGAGGGTGCCCTCCGTGTAAGAGACGATAGGTGCCGGTCAGATGAAACAGATCTTTTGTTTGGAAGTTGTTCCATAATATATATATTATAGCACAGAATGTGGTGTCGCGTTAAGGGTTTAACAAAAGTATCAGCTGCTCCGGCTGCTTATTCATGAACAACCGCGATGTTATTTTGAACCGGCACCGGGTGGGTGACATCCGTATGCTTCGGCACGGGAATGGCGCCGGTGCGATCGAGGTGGGACGGTATTGGGTGGGATAGATACTCACTAGTCCGAATCACATGTTTGGTAATTGGGTTGAATGATGAATCAATCGAATCAGATCTTTTCTTTGCACCGCCAAACGTTGGACCATTCGATCGAGCTATTTCTTGTGTTTGCCCCGTGCGTGAGATCGCGAACCCCCGCACACACCACGATGAGGCGGGAGAGTACGCGGTCTGGCCCGGTAAACCCATTATTTGCTCGAACCGTACGTTATGTTGTATGTTTTAACCGTATGGCAAGCTGAATCCATGATGCTTTCCCTCGCCATTTCTCGTTCTTATCATTTATGTCGTACCGGTATTTCCATCTTTGATACCTCTGTTTCTCTGTGTAGCGTGAGCCATATCCAACATTTCCTTATTCAAATTAACCTCTTCAATCATACTTCCTGACCTTGCCTTCCTCGAGAAGAGATCGCTCATGGGTTCTGAGAGGAAGGAAGAAGGAACTTCGGTATACAGTAGTAATCCAGCCTCGATGAAGTCGGTTAATCCCACGGTTAACAGAACAACCGATGAAACATTCCTGTCAAATGATGAGATCGCCCTTGCAAACGTAGAATCTAATCCATTTGTTGTCGTCATCACGAATGCCCAGTACTTCGCTAGGATGAGACGGCTTTCTTCCTGAAGAACATGCTGCATATGTTCTTGGTTGGATGGAATAAGCCTTTCTTTTTTGATCTTCTTATCATAGTCATCAGGCATTGCCTCACGGGAGATGGTTACAGTTTCACAACAGGATGAAATGTCACCGCGCGCCTCCATTTACTCCAAAACAGGGTTGCTCTCCCAGTGGGTTGGTTACGTCAAGTTTCCATTTGGTAAGAACGCCAGCCAAGATCATGAATGTATTTCAGTGGAAGAAGAGCGCGATTAGGAGAATACTACCGGTGAGGTAGTAGTAGTAGTAGTAGTCTCCGGATTGTACACCCAGACCGGAATATCTGATCTAAGCCGGCCGACATTTTTCCGTACCTGTATTCTTTTGAGTCATAGTAAGAGCAGCTTGATTGATATTTCAATAATTGTTGAATGAAACATGTTGAATTGTAGACAAAATAAACCTGTTGGGCTAGTCCGCCTCATTTTTGTTCGTTCATATTACCATCAGAGCACTGCCAGAGCACTGTCTCACTACTACTATTATGTCCATAGTCCGTCATTAAGGTTTTATGTTGCACCTGAACTGGACCATCGTGACCGACTGATTCTCACTATGTCTATCGCCGATTCGGCAGCGTTCATCCTGAGCCAGGATCAAACTCTCCGTGATTGATATTCGTAGTTGCATGAGACCTATAGCTTCCTTCGGCAACCTTGATCCCGAAACCGTGGTCTATCGTTTTTCACTGCGTCTGACTACTGTGGGGCGTGGAGAAGTCTCCGTGACTACAGGATCAGTGATGCCATGAACCCTGGCTTCTCTCGCTGGCGTAAAAACATCTCTTTCCATATCCTTGGAAACTACCCATAGGGGTTTCCCTGTTTTCTGTGCATGAATCTGAGCAATGCAGTCGCGAAGTTTCAATATCTCTTCCGCCTCTATGAGACGTTCCCCCGCTTGTCCTTCATAGAAAGAGCTAGCAGGTTGGTGAATCATAACCCTGGCGTGGGGTAGCGCCATACGTCTAGTGATCTCGCCCCCGGTTGATATGGAAGGTCCCATAGAAGCGGCCAATCCCACGCGAATGGTGTGCACGTCCGGTACCGCAGATTGCATGGTATCATAGACAGATATTCCTGCTGAGACCGCCCCGCCCGGAGGATTTGTATATGAATGAGTATCCTGACTTCGGTTCTCCCCATTCGGGTGCGTCGTAATACGAATAGGTTGATTTGCAGTTTCGTCATCCATGTGCTGTCCCGAAGATGGCAATCTCTCTCGATAAGGTCGATTGGTTGGGATGGGCTGATGGACTGCTTATCCTCCCCCGGAACCGTACGAGCACCTTTGAATGCATACGGCTCGAGCGGTTGGTCCGTTCAGTTCGGGGTGGTTTGAGCTACCAGTCCGAGCAAAACCTTATATGAACTACAGGCGCGAGAGCCCACCCGTCACCCTCTCTCGTTTTCCTACCACTATCAGTTCAAGCTCCGACGGGCCGAAGTCACTGTTTGGCCCAACTAATTATTCCGGATTTGCCGAACTATCCATCCGTTAGCTTATGCATTATTATCCAATACCTGATGAGTCTGCAGAAGAATGATCGTGCTTCGGAATAGATTTCGAGTAGGATCCGTGGGTTCATGCTCCGCCTCAGGGATACAAGCCGATCGTTGCCCGCGCATACAGAGCACGTTGGTTCAATGCCATTTCCCCATGCCTTTTCCTTCCCGGCGTCCGTCATGGTGACTTAGCAACGAGTTATCAGTCCTATCGGGTGGGGTTCCATGCCGGAATTCCGACGAACGAAGCCTGGATGCTCCATTGGCCTGAGCTGACCGTGGGTTCTCACGATCGACAGATCCCCTCCGTGCCACGCGTCTTCCTCCGCGCGGGGTATCCTCGCGCTTCCAATAATTGATCATGCAGTCAGTCTTGAGTGAGGTGAAAGCATTTCGATCGGGATAAATAACGGGACGACTCCGTCGAACCGAGTATTTCGAGCGAGTCGCACTGTGTATCGATCCGAACCATATCTTCCTCTCCGGAGATTCGAAAGGAAACTTTCGGGACACCAATCGGCGTTTCTCTTGGAGGACTTAGCGTTATGTCTCCCAGGTTGGAAGGCGTGTCCAGCAAAAAAGAATAAGTGTAAACCATATTCATAACCATTATTCAATGCGCAACAAAACTCGACGAGTCGTGTTTCAATGGGGGACTCTCCTGCGGGATGGATGATCATCGATCCTTCATTCACCCTTTCCGACACCCCAGCGGACGCCTCACTACCATACAGAAGAACATTATCTCACATAACAAAACAACATACAATACAGAACATAGTTGGTGCATAAGGCGTAACGCCAAAAATGATCTGTCATTGCCCCGATTGACGACTCTTCAATAACTACCACCGAAATATCCGCTGCTTTCCTTCCCTGCCTTTCGTCCGTCGGGTTTCCTATGATGGCAGCTGATGGTACTGGTACTCCCATTGCTACGTCGAATCAATGGGTGCTAAACTATTTGTGCCCACCCGCAAAGGAACAAGGGGATTTGCTCGACATTCGACGGTAGGAGAGAGGTCCAGAGAACTGCCGTTTGGTTTCGATCCCCCCCCGTGGGTGACTCGGATAGAGATTGGTCACGACGCTGCCACAGTACCACCTATAATCCAACGTGAGAAAGTCACGCAGTGCCCACCCCCCTCCCGAGAAAGGGGTATATGCACGGGTTTGCCCTGGTATCGCGCCCACACCGTCGTATCAAATGATCCTGGCCGTTCGCCCCCCGTACATCTAATGCATACGGCGCCAGTTTCAGGTTGGGCTGGTCCGATGGCCCCGTATGAATTAGCTGTTTCTGATCCATCCGATCCTGCGCCCGATCCCATGCGGAGACAAGGCATGTCCGTTATACCTCCTACGACCCGCCCAGGAGTAACAGAATCATGGAGTGGTTGGAGCATCGCTGGGGAAACCGTCACTAATGCGGGTATTCGGAGTTACGAAGGCGTGGCTACTGCGCATATCGTGCCACCCGGCTCGCCATTCTTAGCAGCTATCTGGCACCGGGTATATTGGGATTCGGAAATATCCAGCGACGAGCGTACGGGAACATCTGCTCCGGATTCGCCTAAGATTTCCGGGGTTCATCCACCCCTCTCTGGAGTACTCTGTTTCGGATTTGGAGCATTTCACGTCACGGGTTTGCTCGGTCCTGGAATATGGGTGTCTGATCCCTATGGGCTGACTGGGCGGGTAGAACCCGTAGCTCCGGCATGGGGAGCTGCGGGTTTCGATCCTTTCGTGCCTGGAGGGATAGCTTCCCATCACATCGCGGCTGGTATTTCGGGTATATTGGCCGGTCCATTTCACCCCAGTGCTCGTCCCCCTCAACGATCACACAAATTATTACGCATGGGTAATGTGGAAACCGTTTCACCCAGCAGTATCGCCGCCGTGCCTCCCGCAGCCCCCATTGTTGCTGGAACCATGTGGTATGGCTCCGCGACCACTCCAGTGGAACCATTTGGCCCTACTCGTTACCAGTGGGACCAGGGATTCTATCAGCAGGAAACAGATCGAAGGATTCGATCCGCCCGGGCTGGGAATACTGGGTTGCCAGAGGCTTGGTCCAAGATCCCAGAGAAATCAGCTTCTCATGATTACATTGGCAGTAATCCGGCTAAGGGGGGATCATCCAGAGCGGGCGCGATGGACAGTGGAGACGGAATAGCTGTTGGTCGGTCGGGTCACGCCGTCCTTAGGGACAAGGAAGGACACGAGCCCTTTGCACGTCGTATGCCCACCTCCCTTGAAACATCCCCCGTGGTTTCGGTGGATGAGGAAGGAATTGCGAGAGCCGATGTTCCCTCCAGGAGGGCAGAATCCAAGTACAGTGCTGAACAAGTAGGTGTAACCGTCGAGTTTTATGGCGGTGAACCCGACGGAGTTAGCTTCAGTGATCCCGCCACGGCAAAGAAACATGCCAGACGTGCTCAATCAGGCGAGATTCCCGAATTTGACCGCGCTACCTCAAAGCCTGACGGTGTTCCTCGTAGCAGCCCGAGAGGTCGGTCCACTCCTGGTCACGCTACATTCGCCCTCCTTTTCTCTTCCGGACACATCCGGCACGGTGCCAGGACCCTGTTCAGAGATGTTTTTGCCGGTACCGATCCCGATCTAGATGCTCAAGCTGAACCTGGAACGTCCCAGAAATCAGGGGACCCAACTACGAAGAGACAAGCGGTATTACGATATCAATCCGAGGTCGCAACCGTCCGAGTCAACCAACATCTGCGAAGCTCGATATAGGTATGTCGGTACACCCCCGAGTGCGAAAGCTATTCCAACTACGTAGGTAGTACTACGATGCTGTTTCTCCGGATAGCGCGAGAATAGCTATCCCATACCAGCTCACTACTGTACACAATAATAGGGCCCACGGAAGCATCGGTCCATACATCCCTGCCGGTGAGTACTTTGGGAATAATCCCTTTCGCTATCTCCCTCCGGGACCCGCCTAGGATCCAGAGCGGTAAATAACCGTTGGTCTGAACAGGGCTGGTAACGGTCACAAATGACCAACCACCCCCACGGGAAGGTCATTCAAACAACAGGCTTACTACCTACTAATCTCCATGCTCCCCGGAAGGATCTCTAGGTTCTTCAGAGGGTGGTTGCCCGAAGGCGGTGTACAGAGCGTGACCAGTGGAGCTCACGGGTGAGCGAGGTATGGAGGTGGCGACCGGAATTGCAGTTTCCGTTGTCAGGTAGTCCCAAAATGATTCGTTCCCAGTCTCAGCATGATAGTACACAAAGCTAATAAGTCCCGACAGATGTAATGAGTTTCACGGCCACACGGACCAATAGTCAAACCAATCCCAGGATCGAGCCGAGACGGACTGGTGTGGGAAATTTATTGAAACCCCCGAATTCGGAGCACGGCAGAGCGGCTCCCGGGTGGGGAACCACACCCGTCATGGGTGTCGCGATGGCGCTACCCGCGGTCCCCTCAGCCATTATTTCGGAAACCCATAATCCCCCCGTTCCGGCGGATGGAGTCCCCGTGAGTTGGTGACAAGCGATATATCCGAAAGGGATCATCTTCCCTTTCCCTCGCGAAAGAAACGTTTGAGTACGTTGGAGGGAGGATAGAGAATGGAATCGCCATGCGGAACGAATGATTGGGGTACGTGAGGTATGATGGTTCGTCCATTCAGCAATTAGTGTGTCCGAGGTGCAGCTCAATCGCGCGACTCTCCCACGAAAGGATATTCGGAATACGGGCGTGCGGCTTGTCTACAACCATTGATGGTACGAGGTCATTCGTCACCCCACCGCAGTTGGGTGATACTGCCCTGCCGGACATCAATCACTGAAACAGCTGTTACCGGAGCGCAAGGTCTCTCGAATCACAACGACATCAATCACGACGAGGGGATCGAAACCACGGCCAATTGCATATCCATCACAACAGCCTCGTCAGTAGCAGTCATCTGACTCCCTCCCCGATAAAGGAATGTGTTTATTGGCGGGCAACTCGCAATCACCATATTCATGCCCGAGGCCTAACATATTTGATCGAGTCGGCGACACCACACCGTAGAAGCTTATTACCCACCGCGCCTCCACTGGAGAGGGCCCACCGGAGTATAGTAGAGACCCGAGGCTGAATATCCACCGGGTCGTTCACGGGAGAATCCCTACCCAGCGCCCATGGATAGGCACGTTCGTAGGGCGGTAAGAAGGGATAAGATTGTCCAAGGAGCCAGTGATCCTTCGAAGGCCAACCCGGAGATAGGGCGGGTTTAGTTTCAGGGGGGTTGATCAGATCGATGCACTACCACTACAGTCAAATGCGACCCCGCACAAATATCAAAACTCATTTGTATTCCGAAAGTGCGCCATCCATCGGCTGTGGGCATATCCCGCATATCCGCTCAAGCCGTATGAAGGGAAATTACCATGCACGGCCCCAGGAGGGGGTCGCCGAGAGTTGGTGCACCCATCTCGATAGAGTATACGATCGGTCTGAGGAGCGTCCGGAAATTCAGGCGATTGCGGATGATACTACTAGCAAACACGCCCCGCCTCACGTCAACACACCCCACCGTTTGGGGGGAATTACTCTGACCCGTCCCTCAGTACAAGTAGCCACTGGTTCCGCCACGACCCCTCATCATCGTCCGACCGCCACAGAAGCTCTTGGCCCCGTTCGATACATGATGACTGAAGTCAACTTTGGTTGGTTGGTCCGATCAGTTCATCGACGGCCAGCAAGTACGATGGTTTCGACGATGATTCCGCACGCACCCCGCGTTTATCCCACGGGCGGATCTAAGAAACCCCGTGAATCAACCTGGGTCACAGGCGTGGTTCCGGCTGCACTAACCGTATCCCCTGGTGTGACCGGCTATCCCTCACCTCGGGATCAAATCGGTCATCGGGCCGTCAAAATAGTGACCGGTGTACCCGAAGCCATCCCTTTCATAGGATCTCCTTCGGTCGAGTCGCCACGCGGGAGTGTCAGTGTAGGTCAATCCACATCGACCCGTTTTCACAGTTCACACACCTCTGCATCACCTCCCCTCACCGCCGCGTTCATGCCAATGCACTCTCCGACGATTCGTAAGCAAGGTATCCCAGGTCCTTCACGAACTGAGCGGATGACCCATAACGCGTCGAGTCGATCATCAATATCAGAATGAATACTCCGCAAGACCTCCCGCGATGACCGATTGTTCACAGCCGTAGAGACTTCCCCCGAGCAACGAATAGCCCATGGAGAAGGAAAAGATCTGTCGTCTCGAAGTCTTTTGTTTGGACCCGTTCGGCGAGACGAGAAATGCTCGGCAATAGATCCTCCATGGAGGGAGGATGGATTACGGGAGCGTGTGACCCGAACCCTTAAATCGGCTTTACGGATACTCCATAAAATCCGTCGCATTGACATTCGAATCTGGAGACGCGTTTCCACCCCGATCCCGCCCTTATCCCCCCCAGAAGGGAGTGGAAACTCGGGGCAAGAATCTTGTTGGCTTGTTGAAAAAGAGAGTCGTCTCCACGATCGAATTATCTAGGCTCCGCTAGATCCGGCGTGCTAGATGGAGTGTACAATCCCGGGATCTAGCGCGATGGTCAAGGCGTTGACTCAACAATGAGATGTATCCACTCCCAATGCACCTCTGAACTGCTGGTATCCGGAGTGAGAGACGGATCCGAGGAAACGGTTGGGCCGGAATACGAACGAGTGAAGACCAATTACGTCCGTTTCGGAAAGCGACTTTTGGGAGAGAAGACTGTCCACAAAGCGATACGCCCGGTTCTCAAAGCCCACTCGGATCATGAGCATTTGACTACGCTACGGATGAGGAGGTTCCGGCACCGGGTTCTTCGTAGATGGAAAGAAAGGAACATTGGGTGGGGATTATTCGACGTTTCTTGGCTCCTCTCCCGGCGTCATTCCAGCTCTTGCTTGAGCCGGACGAGCAAAATATCTCACGCCCGATCCCACGGGGGAAGGAAGAGACAGACGGATCAAAAAGCATCTGCCCATCCCAATAACAAAGAAACCTGACTCGAGTGATCCTGTACCAAGGGCTAGACCGGCCAAAGGCATGGGGCACAATCATCACGGAGAACCCGCTCGGCCTAACGATCCCTCACATACTTCCCCAGTAGTCATCTCGGGTACCATCGCATGCATTACGGGCTCGGCGGTCCCGGAGCCATCCATGATCGGGGAACCCGCGAATCCATTTGCAACTCCCTCGGAAACACTGCCCGAACGGCATCCCCCTCCGGTACCCCAAACACCCCGTACAGTGCCTAATAAATCATCGGGAGTTCCTCCTATGGCTGCAGTACCCGTGGGACCATTGATAGTACCTTTCTTGGAAAACGTGAATAGATTTCAGAATCCGTCCCGGCGCCCAGTAGCTACAACAGTTTCTCCAATTGGTACTGCGGTAGCTCTTCGGTTGGGTATCGGGGCAGCCTCACCTATCGACCAATCCCCGACTCTAGGTCCGACCCGAAATTCATCATTAATATCAATTCCTACTCGGCCGTCCAGTAACCGAAATCCGAGGGTAGGTACTCGCACAGAAGCTCTGTACGTTTCATTACCCACCCGTGATGACGATACGGGGAATATCGATAATCGGAAGGGCGCCCGATCAAGGAAGTAGTTACGTCAAAAGGCAACGGATCCTGGTCACTCATCCATCTTGCGATCTGACACTTCTATGCGCCCGACCCAGTGAGGAGGCTCCGATATACACGTGACTGCCCATCGAACCCTCGCATTTCTCTTGCTCTTGCCCACCCATATTGATCTGCTCGATGATCATTCGTGTCGTACCCCACGAACGAGAATAAGTCTTACCGGAGACATCACTTCCGCTCTAGCACAGTCGTCAGTTGGTCCACAAATCATGTGCATCATATCCGATATATTCTGTTTTCTAGCCCTCGCTGAAGAATTGTGGCGAGCAAGAGGAAGGAGGTCGCTCGATGAACAACATGGTAATACGGTTGGGGTATCGAACGTTCTTCATCCGTCGAATATTCGATGGAAAGTACAGTAAGTCGCTTGAATCCGCTCATGCATACTTTCTTCTTCCATGGGTACTTGCGTTGAGACTACTGTACTGCGCTGAAAAGGGCTGAAGAAAAGGTTCGCTGAGTCTCGAGAGGCTTCATCAGTCGCCTCTCCTGGGGTGGGACTTCCATCGGTCCGTGCCTCGGGCGGAGGCATCTCTTTCATAATCCCCCCACCGTGGCTCTCGAGACGGTGGATACTATAATTCGCGTTTCGTATAGGCATGGATACGGCATCCGGCGGAGGGCTTCCCTTTTGGTACTCCACCATATTTCGTCTACGATAGCCACAACCCCCCTCAACCCTCGATCCAATACTGGAACGAATCTTTCTTGTGACGGTAGCTGCATGCTGTGCGGGATAAATTATTCCAATGGAGGGTGGTGGTACAGTGTCTCGGGCAGCTACCTTCCCGGGCCCGACAATAGGGATATGTGCCTCTTGTGCCGCGGAAGGATGAGCAGCTGCAAGCGCGATTTCTTTCAGATTCATCGAAGTCTCATGTACCGATTCCCGGACACCCGCAATCGCGGGATACTCGTGGTTTATTCTCTCCGGGGATCCCGCGGGGGTTGTGCACGCTCCTTCCGATTCTCCAGGCGGTGCTCTGCGCATAGCGATCCCGAGGGTACCGGCTTGACCGATCCTGGGTGGGGGTATAATAGAACGACTATGACAGGGACGCTCATTGTCGACTTTGGTGGGTTCGATGCACCTCCGGTACGCGGGTCCCACGGGTAGCTGTGTCTCGTCCGTGTCATCACCATTCACGATTGCGTCCGATCTGTACGCATCTCTTCTTAGGGGGTCTACATCCATTGTGGGGCATTGGGGTTATGTCGCGCGCACAACCTAACACTACACCGCCTCCGCGAATGGCTCTCAATGCTGTATCTCGTCCCGGGCCCGGACCGGTTATCACAACTTCGGCCCGTTTGACACCCTGATCAATCAACGCACGAATAGCATTCTCCGCTGCAGTCTGAGCAGCGAATGCTGTACCCTTTCTGGCACCCCTGAATCCGCTGGCACCAGCGGGGAACCGGGGGACCACTTGTCCTCTTGCATCCGCGACGGTGACAATGGTATTATTCAGACTTGCCCGAGTGTGGGTAACTCCCTTGGGTATCCTTCTACGTTTACTCCCGCGCGTACCACCAATCCTTTTCGTGATTGATTTCTCTCCCTTGCTCGTATTCATTCCGTGCACTGAGTGATTGCCATGGGGAGCAACAATCGGTTCTTCTCTTCCCCGTGAAAACGGCAACGGCGTTGCTGCCCCTGCCTCCGCTTATGCTTCGGATCAGCGGGGCGAACTGCCAAGGTTCGCCTCCGTCTACGGATCGGTCGACGGTTGTCACGGGTCTTGCGAACGGAAGCACGGATTTTCATGTCTGTAGTCCTTCTTTCTTATTCCTTCCGAGACGGTACGGTCAGGTCACTTACTAGTTGGAAGAATCTTTTGTTTGAAAGAGACGATATTGACTCCGGGTGGACCCTCTAGAGAAGGATGTTGCTCATTACTACACGTCTGCTCGTTATCCAGCCAGGTTCGGTTTCATTCCTCCCTCGGGGGATCATCGAATATGCCCAAAAGTTGTTGGGATGTTGAGACTGATCCGGTGCCTCGTGGAAAACCTTCCTGGGCTCGAGTCCGCTTTCGCTCTTGGTGCTTGCTCGTCATGACGTCTGCCCCGATCTCGTGACTCACTCGGAACCTGACGACACGACGCCCATCTCATCCAGACAAGAGGCGTGGCATTTAGGGATGATTCAAGAACTACTACTACTACTACTATTACTACTACTCCTCTCTTCATTTTGTTTGGCCGAACGAATTCCATCTCGTCGAGAAGGAATTAGACTCCCGAGCACCCATGTTGATAGCGGTGTCAGTTTTCTTCGTTCATACCCTAGGAGTATTTGCTTACCTGAACGAATATTATGGGTATCAATCGCCACACGTGACGCGGCGCCTCTCCCCCGATCCGCTTCTGCCGAGCTTCCCGATCCGTCGTAGTTCCGCCGGGAGTTGGAGGAGTTGCCGTTCCTATTCCACCCGGTACTTCAGGTATATCTTTATAACCGGGGTATATCCTTAAGCCGGGCTTGCTTACACGCCTACGAGTGGTTATGCGTGCTTTCCTCGTTCTCCCCTGATATTTCGAAGTCGAAACTGGGAAACGGTTCGTGCCTTGTCGGTGCTCTCTGGGGTTGCCCGAGAAACCTTCCTCCACGAGGACTCTTCCGGTGCTGATAGTGATATCAGTTGATGATACTCGAACCGTCTCCGCCCCCCTCGAGCCGGCGTTCCTAGGAGCGGTTGTCGCATCGTCAATGGCGTCGTTGCCCATGGGGGGGGATTGATTCCGGTGGTATAGATAGACATGTTCATGTCGTTACTCGGATCCGCCTTATATGTAGTACCCGCTGGGCGGCATGAAACACGAATCTTTGTCGCGTCGCCCTTTTGATCGAGCCGCCTCGACGTAGAATCCGAGGGCGATTGAGGCCGACAGAACTACTGATTGGATCGTGGTGTCCTGATTCCACCGGGTTCTTCGTGCCTCATCGAAACGGTTCCGCTGGCGGGTTCGGGTTGAAGCCCGCCCCAGGGGGATATTCGGATTCGCCCCCCTCAGTTCGTACCGTTACCGCTTGCCCCCGAGGGCAGGCAGCGATGGCTCTCAGCGGAATGAATAATGAAGAGTATAACACGAACGACTCTAGCCGCAGCATGATACGATTCCTCGCCTATTCGTAATACCTCAGGAGCCGACGGAACTGTTTTGGCAAAATGACATTCCCTTGATTCCCGGGCGACCGGGCCAAAGACCCGAGTTCCCTTGGGGCTTCCATCCCTATCGATGGCGACCGCTGCGTTGTCGTCGGATCGTACTGCCGCCCCATTATCACGGTTCAGGCCCTTGCGGGTACGCGCGATCACGGCCCTAACTACCTCTGACTTCCTGGGAGGCATATTTGGTGCTGCTTCTTTGGCCACGGCTATAACCGTGTCACCAACACCCGCGTATCCGCGGTTACTAGCTCCTGGAGCTCGAGCACACATCGATTTCCTAGCTCCACTATTGTCCGCCGCGTTCGAATAAGTTTGGGGCCGAATCGTTTTCTCTGTCAAGGATCGTACTTGCCCCCAGTGCAGTGGCCTGGGATTCGCCTCAGTTCTCCCTGTTTATCTCGCCGGGATGTGCTGGTGGGTGTTGGATATGCCCACCCAATAATGCTCACCCTATATGACTTGACCGGTACTTGATTCGATGCTGGGCTGGAGACCTGTCGATCGGTCAGATAGTCGTTCCGGCTCGCATCTCAGACCTCACTCAGGTACGGTTATAAGGCGGGTCCGTATGGGCGTCTTGTATGCAGCGACTCCCATAGCCGCTCCGGCAATGGATTCTGATACTCCGCCTGTCTCATGAAGTGCTCTGCCCGGTTTGGCGACGGATACCCGATATTCCGTGGACCCTTTTCCAGAACCCATACGTGTTTCCGCGGGTCTCGCGGTGATAGGTTTGTCGGGGAATAAACGTATCCACACCTTTCCGCCGCGGCGGGCTAAACGAGTGATCGCGCGTCGCCCAGCTTCTATCTGCCTGGAGGTTATCCAGGCGGGCTCGAGCGCCTGAAGGCCAAACCTGCCGAAACAGATACGATTACCGCGGGTAGATATTCCTTTCATCCTCCCGCGATGCTGCTTACGAAACCTGGTTCTTTCTGGGTCATGGTCGGTGACTCGATGCTCCGTCTCTGCTTCGGAATCGGACACGGGGGTTTAGCCTCATCCGGCTCCTCGTGAATGATAAGATGCTGCGTAGAATGATACTTGGTACTCGGGAAATCTATTGGTATTATACCAACTCAACAAAGATGCATGCGTGAACCGGAATTGAATGGCGAAAGAGAGGGGAGGGAAGGTTTCAATCCGTTTCAATATCTATTTGCACCTCGGGAGACACTGTGTCCTTAGACCTGCAATAACTACAACAGGCAGTATTGAGAAGCAGGCAAGACTGACTTCGCGGGCGGACGTGCGCTCTTTGTAGCTAACGGAAATGCCGACCCCGTTGCCCCCGCTCGTTCCGAAAATGTGTCCTCGCGCTTCGTTTCGCCATCCCGTTCGATAGGCTGGTATTTCACCTTCCTCCGCCCGCGAGTCCCGTCGTTCCCACAGCTTCCGGCTTCCGGTCGGGCCGTTTCTCTGCAGCGGGGCCTTCCATCCGTTCCCTTTCCCGTTCGATGGAGCCAGCCCCCCAGGTACTCGTCGGCTCAAGGCTTCTTTTCGGGATCCCTCGGTACACCTGACACCGATCAATTCCATGCTTGATTGCGCTGCTTCTCGAGAGGTCATTCCTCAGCAACCATACGTTATGGGATACTCGATGATTCCGCTTTCGTCATTAGCAAAGCGACCCTTCGCTTCACGAATCGAAATTGATTTTCTGTTGGAGGAAGAGCCTTCCCAGCCAGGATGAAATCATGGTTGGTTTGATAGGATCACGGCGGTACGAGGCAGTGAGTTAGTTCCGGAACCGGCATCATCGAATCTCCGGCCCCTCCTCACCGGCCCAAAGGGCTTCGATTGAAACGACTCGCGCGCTAAGCGTGGCTCTTTTTGTAAGACGATGTTCTGCGAAGAGATTCCAATTCTGTGTCCCACCCTGGGTCTATCTACACTGTATCTCCCTACCCCAGAAGGTTGTTTATATCACCCATGGAGAGCGACTCAATACCGATAAATACTTCATTAGTCAGGAATGACGTTGTTCATGGATCGAAGTAGAAGGTTCCGCGTTCTCACCCATCCTCCCTCACCTCAAAATCCGGACTTTTGTTCCCGATACTCCGTAAACAGTTTGGGCTGGATAGTAACGATAATCAATGAGGGCCCGTGAGGTTTGCGGAGGGACCCTGCCTTCCCTGGCCCATTCGACACGAGCAATCTCGGCTCCATTTGGACGTCCTGCAATCTGTGTTTTAATGCCCTTCCGGCCACTCTTCCTCGCGGGCTCAGTGGCTTTTTTCGTGGTTCTTCTGAATGCGACTCGGTTCCCAGGTTGTGAGGCCATATATTTCGCGGGTGTATTTGGTTCTCCGTAAGGTCCCGAGATTTCAGCCGAAGCTATATGAACTCTCCCGATCCGGCTATCCGACGGGTACGGGTTTTGTTGCACATTCATCCTTGATTGCTCGATCCCCCGACCGTGGCTCCTCATCAGTACGGCTGGAGGTCCCGCGTGTGTTTCTACCGAGGGCAAGTCGGTTTTTCGCCTCATTACGACACGTTCAATACCCTCGCCACTATTCCCCCCGGAAGCGGGGTTACGCTGCCCGTGCACGTAAGCGTCAGTGCAATCACGTACTTGTTTATCCTCATTAACGTACTGAGAATAGATCCTCGGTCGTGCGGGCCAATTAGGATGATGATTTTTGGCTATGCCAAGTCGGGAACCGGGTGGATTGGTCTTCCGTCCCGTGCGCTTCCTCCCCGATCTACTAACGCCGTATCGGTTCTCCCAACCAATACTACGTCTTTGCTACGCCCTTCCTTGTCTTACTACGAGAGTTGCGTGGCGGGTATGCTTACGCATCGGATAAGCTCGTCCCTGGGCCCTAGGCCTGAGCCTCTGAGAAGAGGTTCCCATACCCGCTTCAGCACCGCCTACGAATGGTTCAGCTTTGCGAAGGCCCAATCGACTAGCATTCGCTGCAGCTGATGGAATTAATCGTGGAACGGGATCACATGCTCGATAGGGCGTAAATTCCGGTATCGTGGGTGCTTGTTCATGCGGACGATAACGAGTTTGATCAACCGCCCTGCGTGTCTTACCAGCAGAGATACTGATATGCTTGGCCGGGGCTCGAACCTCAGGACTCGGCGACCAGCCCTCATTCCTCATTACACGTGACCTCCCTACAGGATTAGCGACGATATTTTTTATCACTCCCCGCGTGCCCCCGAAAGGTTCGAGTGGGCGCAAATTCCCCTGGTCTGTGACCCACCATACGGTCTGCCACATAAATGGGTAAGTGTTCTCGCCCATTGTGAGCAGCGACTGTATGACCAATCGTGGTGGGCACAATGGCGGATGCACGGGACCAAGTGACCACAACCCCACCTCCTCCCCTCGCGCTCAGGCTCTCTATTTCCCCCGGCAAGCGATCGGCTACAAGAGGACCTTTTCTTTGTGAACGCGCCGTTTCGAACCACCCCTCGCTCATCTTCTTTCTCGGCTAGTTCTACGGCGACGGAGAATATCATTATCGCTATATCGGTCCGTCCTACGGCTCCTCCTACCGAGCGCAGCGCGACCCCATGGGGTCAAAGGCTTTTTCCTACCGACCGGAGCTCTGCCCTCACCGCCCCCGTGTGGATGATCCACTGGGTTCATAACCACCCCCCGGACTCGGGGCCTACTGCCGGGCCAACGCTTGGATCCAGCTTTACCCGAAGCCCTATTCTTGGAATCGACATTGCCCGCCTGCCCCACGACTGCTGGACGGTTTTGGGGTATTGAACGAACCTCTCCGGGTGGCGATCTCGATGTAGCCGATTGACCTTCCTTTGCGACTGGCTTTGCCGAAGCACCTGCCGCTCTGGCTGATTGGCCCCCCTTCCCAGGTGCCACCTCGATGCCATGCATCACTGTGCCCAAAGGCATATGGGTCGAAGTGGACCATCCACACGGGGGGGGATCCCTTCCCGAACCGCACGAGCCCCTCTCAGGGCATACAGCTCCGTAGTGCAATGCATGAAATCCTACCCATTCGGGCAATGAAATGAATCTGGCTCAGTCAATGGGAATGGGGTGCCGAATCATCTTATTCGCCCGTCACACCCGTTTGGTCCACCATGGCATCATCCGGCCCGTGTGTAGAATGCGCGGCATCAGAATGAGTGACTTCAATTGCGTTCGTATATTCCTACGTATCGGACGGCTTAGGGGGCATACCTCACGATTGTATCTCCGTAAGCACGTACTGCTGCCGTTGTCCAGCTCCGGAATTGCCTTTGACCGCCGAATCGAATGTGAATAATTTGCCCGGGTGTCGGGGAGGGAACAAATCCCAGCCTTTCGTACGTGCTTCGGGCGGTACGGTCTCTTCCGTATTGTCTTGTCCCTCAGGCCAATAACAAATAATGCGTAGCCTCATAACCCGCTACCGTCCCCCTTCAGTCATCTCCTTACGAGGTGATCCATTGAAGAGCAATTGAATTGGATGAGTGAGTGATGGATTTATGGGTTACGCTCCGAACCCAATCGGTCATTTCCGGCGACGTGAATTATTAATTCGAGCCGCACTCGGAGGTGGGGCATTTCCTACTGTGGTAGGGCCGCCCGGACCGGTCGGAATAGCATCTCCGACCCGGATCCCCTCGGGATGCGAGATATAACCCTTATCGCCGTCCCCATGATGCACGGGACTTATGTACGCACTACGATTGGGGTCGTATTCCACGGTGATGATCCTTCCGGGTACACCCCTCTTACTCCGTCGAGGATCAATGTGACGATACGGGCGTTTGTGACCGCCCCCCCTATGCCGGCTAGTGACGATTCCGCGATTGTTACGCCCTCTTCGGGGGGTGAAGCCGGAGGTTAATCCCCTTTGGGGGTCGGATCGAACTGTATCCCCGGAATCTAGCACGGATCGGTTGCGTGTGCCCGGAGTACAGGCTCTGTATAAACGGATGGCCGTATGAGTGAAATACGTATTACGTTGTGTCTAAACGAAACAACCATTCTGTTCTGTTTGCCCGGGAACAGTGGAATGGGATGATTAAGTCGAAGCGTTGTGATCATTCGTTTGCGACGGACCCGGCGCCCCCCCGTGTTCACGGAACCAGCGGACCCTCTCGCGCCGGGGAGTCGGTGACTGTTAATGGCGACTATCCTCACGCGAGGGAACCGCTCAATCCGACGTTTCACTTCAGTCTTACTCGGATTCGGCTCAGCATTGGAACTGTATTGTTTCCTTTCCGGCAAACGAATGGCCTTGTCCGTGGACACCGGGTTCTCCACCCCCCCCATAATTCACCACTCCCTTCAAATCTCAGTCACTGAGTTCTCGTTCCGCAAGTACCGTGTGTGTGCCTACTACTACATACACCTTCTAGGGGAGAGTGACCGTAACAGATTCTATGAGTATTGCATAGCCCTCGGCCCAGCCGTCGATGAACGAGTTCATGGGCCTGCCTCTCTCTTCTCACGGAGCTCTTTATAGCTCCCCTAGGAGGCATCCAACCAAAACAGCAGAGCGGTGCGCGCAGCGAAGTGATGACGGATCGTCTCAATTCGTAAACCCACACACAACCTTACTACGCCAGTAAGTACATCAAATGCTTCATTCAGTCTCGACGTTGCTGTGTATCCGGGTCACTCACGTGAGTGACAATAATTCATTGGCATAGGTCGTCGGGGCACCCCACGGCTATCACTATCCGAATGGGGGATGATAATACATGATGCGATAGATCGTGGGCTTCCGTGCTTCCGGGCTGCTACCGGTGACAACGATTCCCTCCCGGAGATGAGCCACACGAGGGCGGGTGATACGCTCCGAACCATGTCCAATCGACCGGTAGTGGTTCTCGCTCGGGATAGCAGCGTTTCTTCCTTCCCTCTCACCCGCCATTCCCCCCGCGTGGCCATGGAGTGCATGATCTCAGATAATTATTCCACCCATAAGGGATCGATGGGAGGTCAGGTTATTAGCGCAGCTAATCCCCCGAATGGGAATGACGGAAGGAAATCGATC